CTTCTGCAGCTGCAAATGCTAATCATAATTTAGGTCTAAAAAAATCCGATCTTTTTGTAAGTGAAGTCAAGGTTGATAAAAGTAATACTTTGAAAAGATTTCGCCCAAGAGCGCAAGGACGCGGATATCCAATACGCCGAACCAATTGTCATATAAGTATTACTGTTAGCACGAAACCAACATTACCAGATTAGCTGAAGGGCAAAAAATAAAAAAAAAAAAGAATTTTCATGGGACAAAAAATTCACCCGTTGGGTTTTCGACTTGGAATAAACCAAAATCATAGGTCTATCTGGTTCATACAAACAGATCTCTATTCGCATGTAATTAAAGAAGATAGAAAAATACGTAATTGTATACAAAAATTTGTACATAAAAATAGAAAAAATACCTCTAATTATGGAGGAATTGCACGTATTGAAATAAAGAGAAAAACAGATTTAATTAATATAACTATTCATACAGGATTTCCCGATCTATTGATGGAAGAACGTGATTCAGGCATGGAACAATTGAAATCGACTATACAGAAAGATTTGATTTATAAAAGAAATAAACTTCATATATCACTGATAGAACTGGAAAAACCATATAGAGAACCAAAAATACTAGCCGAACATATAGCTTCTCAATTAGAAAATAGGGTTGCTTTTCGACGAACAATGAAAAAAGCCATAGAATTATTTGAAAAAACTAATAATAATGGAATTAAAATACAAATATCAGGACGTCTTAATGGTAATGAAATTGCACGAACTGAGTGGGTTAGAGAAGGCAGAATACCTTTACAAACACTTCGAGCTTCCATTAACTATTCGTATTATCCAGCTCAAACTATTTATGGAGTGTTAGGTATCAAAGTTTGGATATTTCAGAACAATAATTGAAAACAGAAAAATGACACTATAATTAGATATATAAATTCAAATCATCTGATGTTCAGACTATAATTTCTAATATCTAGTAAAAAAAACTAGATATTTTTGATTAGAAGGAGATTTTGCTATGCTTAGTCCTAAACGAACCCGATTTCGTAAACAACACAGAGGGAGGTTGAAGGGAATCTCGACGCGGGGCAATACTATATGTTTTGGAAAATATGCTCTTCAAGCACTTGAACCAACTTGGATAACCGCTAGACAAATAGAAGCTGGGCGTCGTGCTATTACCCGTTATGCTCGTCGTGGTGGAAAATTATGGATACGTATTTTTCCCGATAAACCAATTACAATGAGACCAGCTGAAACACGGATGGGATCCGGAAAAGGATCACCAGAATTTTGGGTCTCTGTTGTTAAACCTGGTCGAATAATATATGAAATCAGTGGAGTTTCAGAAAATGTAGCACAGGCTGCTATGAAACTTGCTGCATATAAACTACCTATACGTACTCAATTTATTACATCTGTAGAGTTAATAAATAAATAAAGGATTCATTGCTAAAAAAAGACTTGAATTAAATTCTATTATCAAATGGAATGCCAACATCAAACATATGAAAAAAGTGATTAAAAACTCTATTTAGGGGAAGATTAAGTCTATTCTTCTCCTAAAACAAATATATATATAAAGCTGTATTACTTATTGGACCGGTTAAAAATGATTCAACCTCAAAGTTATTTAAGTGTAGCAGATAACAGCGGAGCTCGTAGATTAATGTGTATTCGAGTCTTGGGTACCAGTAATCGTAAATATGCAAATACTGGAGATATTATTATTGCTGTTGTTAAAGAAGCCTTGCCCAACATGCCTTTAAAAAGATCTGAAATCGTTAGAGCAGTCATTGTACGTACTTGTAAAGAAATTAAACGTGATAATGGAATGATTTTACGATTTGATGATAACGCTGCAGTTCTTATAAATCAGGAAGGAAATCCTCGAGGAACTCGAGTTTTTGGTCCGGTTGCTCGCGAATTGAGAGAAAATAATTTTACAAAAATTGTTTCATTGGCACCAGAAGTTTTATGAATATTCTAACAAAAAAAGAAATCCATTAATTTCAACGGAAAGAATTTAAGTTATTATTCTTAATTAACTAAAAACAAATAACAATTAGATTTAGAAACTAAAAAATTTCTTAACATACTCAATCTTTATCTTCAATTTTAATAACAATTTTTATGAGTAACGATACTATTGCTTGTATGATAACCTCTCTGAGGAATGCAAATATGAAAAAAGCAATAACAGTTCAATTGCCTGCTACCAATATTAATCGCCATATTGGTAAAATTCTTTTGAGAGAGGGTTTTATAAATAATTTACGAGAAAATAAAGACCACAATAAAAATTTTTTAACTTTAACTTTGAAATATCGAGGAAGAAGAAAAGAACCTTACATAACATCACTTAGAGTGATTAGTAAACCTGGATTAAAAATTTATTCTGGTCACCGAGAAATTCCCAAAGTTTTAGGTGGAATGGGTATTGTTATATTATCAACACCCTTAGGAATTCTGACAGATCGAGAAGCTAGAGAAAAACAAGTTGGAGGAGAAGTTTTGTGCTATATATGGTAATTTGTATGAAAAAATAAAGAAAAAAAACTGTCTATGATAAATCTTTTTAAAAATTAAAAAACTACGACAAAATCTCTATTTTATCGGAAACACAATTTTCCAACGATGAACAAACAAGATTTGATTGACATGGAAGGTATAGTCACTGAATCATTACCAAATGCTATGTTTCGGGTTTGTTTGGATAATGGATATCAAGTTCTTACCCATATTTCGGGCAAGATTCGCCGAAGTTATGTACGAATTTTACCCGGTGATAGAGTAAAAGTAGAATTAAGTCCTTATGATCTGACTAAGGGACGCATTATTTATCGTCTACGTACGAAACCATCAAACGAAGAGTTATGATAGATTCTCCTAAAAAATTGAACGATTTTAAAAATCGTTAAAAATAAAAGATTAAAATAAGGATCCAAGGAAAAAAAAAAAATTATGAAAATTCGTGCCTCTGTACGGAAAATTTGTGATAAATGTCGACTGATTCGCCGACGCAGACGAATAATGGTAATTTGTTTTAACCCTAAACATAAACAACGGCAAGGATAGAGTACGTTCTACTAAAAAAAATAATAAAAAGAAGAACTCATTCGTTTTTTCTATTTTTCTATTAGTACTATTGACTACTCACAAAAAATGAATAAAGGGACGACGAATAGATAAAATATGATAACAAAAAATAGAAAAAAACTAAGTTTACGAAAAGGAAAACGCAAGATCCCTAAGGGAGTTATTCACATACAAGTGAGTTTTAATAATACTATTGTTACAGTTACAGATATAAAAGGCCAGGTTGTTTCCTGGTCATCCGCGGGTGTTTGTGGATTCAAAGGATCAAAAAAAAGTACACCCTTTGCTGCTCAAACTGCAGCGGAAAATGCAATCAATACATTAATTGATCAAGGTATGAAACAAGCAGAAGTTATGATAAGTGGGCCTGGTCCTGGAAGAGATACGGCCTTACGTTCTATTCGTAGAAGTGGACTAATTTTGAGTTTTGTCAGAGATGTAACTCCTATACCACATAATGGATGTAGACCTCCGAGAAAAAGACGTGTATAACAATAGGCCTTTTACCGGTATATACGGAGAATTTAAAAAATTATGATTGAGGATGAATTACCAATTTCTGTTAGCTCGGTACAGTGGAAATGTGTCGAATCCAGAATTGAAAGTAAACGCCTTCATTACGGACGTTTTGCTATATCACCTTTTCAAAAAGGTCAGGCTAATACTGTTGGAATTGCTATACGAAGAGCTCTATTAGGAGAAGTAGGAGGAACTAGTATAACATCGGCTAAGTTTGAGGGAGCCGTACATGAATATTCTACCATGACAGGTATTCAAGAATCGATACATGACATATTGATGAATTTAAAAGAAATTGTACTTGAAAATAATTCTTACGAGGTTCAAAAAGGATTTATTCAAGTTATAGGACCAAAAAAGATACTTGCTGAGGATATTCAAGTTTGTTCTTCTGTTAAAATTATTGATCCTTCACAATATATAGCTACTATTACAAAATCGATTTCTTTGAACATCGAATTAAAAATTGAAAAAGATCGCGGATATCGCATAAAAAATACAGATTTTAAGGAAAATGAATTTCCTATAGACGCGGTTTTTATGCCTATTCGTAATGCTAATTATAGTGTTCATTCATTTCAAAAAAATAAACAACTTTTTGAAATACTGTTTCTCGAAATCTGGACAAATGGTAGCTTAACTCCAGAAAAAGCCATCTCGGAAGCCACTCGAAATCTCATTGATTTAGTGGTTCCTTTAATACATATTGGAAATAAGTTAACTGGAAACACAATTAATGGAACAAGTGATCTTAGCGCTACTAATTTTCCTTCTATTTCAGGTACAAATGATTTAAATACAATAGCACAAGAAATTGCTTTCAAAAACATTTTTATTGATCAGTTAGAATTACCTGCAAGAGCTTATAATGGTCTAAAAAAAGTTAATGTGCATACAGTATCTGATTTATTAATGTATACTGAAACTGATTTACGAAACATTCGAAGTCTTGGCAAAAAATCTGTAGAACAGATTTTAGAAGCTTTACAAAAAAGGTTCGCTATTAAATTGTCTGGAACCAAATTATTCACTACTTAAATAAAAAAAAAGCCTTTTTAAAGCTATTAACTAATTCAAGTTTAATTTAAAAAAGTAATTTCATTCACTTAAAAAGAAGAGAAGGCTTATATTGAATATTAAATAGGTAAATATAAAAAATATAGAAAAATCTAGGGAGGCTTCTTTTCCCTGAGGAACTTTAACTCCCTAGATAAAAAAAAAAAAAAAATTATTTAAAAACTAGTCGATAGATATTGAAATGTTTTTAGAAAAGACCTAAGGTAAGGGAGTTTTCGATTGGTAAAGCTGCTCCTATACCTAACCAAATAGATACTACAGTACCAATCAGAAAAACTGTTGTAGCTACTGGACGACGAAAAGGATTCTGAAATTTATTTACATTTTCCAAGAACGGAACGGTCAATAAACCGGCGGGTACGGAAGCCATTAATAAAACACCCAATAATTTATTAGGTACTGTACGAAGGATCTGAAAGACCGGAAAAAAATACCATTCGGGTAAGATTTCTAAAGGTGTTGCAAAAGGATTTGCTGGTTCACCAATCATTGAAGGTTCCAGAACAGACAAACCTACAATACAGGCAATCGTTCCTAAAATAACTACTGGAAAAATATACAATAAATCGTTAGGCCATGCGGGTTCTCCATAATAATTATGACCCATTCCTTTAGCCAACTTAGCTCGTAATACAGGATCATTCAAATTGGGTTTCTTTGTTATTGGGATAGGTGCTTCTACTGACGATTCGGAACCCCCCCTATAGAACCGGACATGAAATTTTTTTTTCATCCGGCTCGAGCACATATTAGTCTTTTTTTATTCTATCTCTAGAATGTCAGTCTAATTAGACTAGCAAAATGCTTTTTATCCGTGTTAGCTTGAAACATAAATAAATAGCACAAAAGCTTCTCGGATTATCTCAAACTACAAATAACAACTGTTTCAAGTGAGCTTTTTGAAGGTTAACTTGTTAAAATTTGGGCTATCTCATTTCCCCAGATCATTCGATTGCTCCGATGGTCGATATTAGTTCATAATAAATGCATAGGAAATAAATGCATTTATTCACCATAAGGTTTAATGGGTTGGATTTGACGAAGCTTATAATAATAAATTTGACGATTTGATCTTGGAACTAAAATTCTCGTTATAAATACAGAAAAACAAATGCTAGTATAATCTACCTCCGAGTTTTAACTTCTGATAAAAAAAAAAAGAAAGAAGAGATCGGAACTGAGACACATTCTCTAAATGTGGTAGATTTTGTTTTAGTTTAATATTAATCTGCAAACCCTAGTAATGATACAAGTCACACACTCCCATAATCCATCTCCTTTTTTTTTTTCAACTAAAAAAGATACGGTCTTAAAACTAACTTTAATTTTGAAGATAATAAATCAATAGAAATATACCTATAAAAATAGAAATAGAACTATTTTAGACAATGGACTTTAAAGTTTTCATTAAATTAACAAGCCTTTTGGGCTTTTTTTGATTGAGTAAAGATTAGAGAGGTCCCGAAATACCTTGTTTTCTAATCATTAAGAAATGCATCAACATGAAAACGGCAGTAAGGAGGGGTAATACAAATGTATGTAAACTATAAAAACGTGTCAATGTTGATTGACCTACACTAACACTTCCACGCAATAATTCAACCAAAGGCGAACCTATAACAGGAATTGCTTCTGGCACGCCTGTAACAATTTTAACAGCCCAATAACCAATCTGATCCCACGGTAGAGAATAACCAGTTACACCAAAAGAAACAGTTAATACACCTAAAATTACCCCAGTAACCCAGGTTAATTCACGAGGTTTTTTAAAACCTCCCGTAAGATATACACGAAATACATGTAAAATCATCATAAGAACCATCATACTCGCGGACCATCGATGTACTGAACGGATTAACCAACCAAAATTAACTTCAGTCATTATGTATTGAACAGAAGCAAAAGCTTCAGTAACCGTGGGGCGGTAGTAAAAAGTCATAGCAAAACCAGTAGCTACTTGTACTAAGAAGCAGGTTAAAGTAATACCCCCCAAACAATAAAAAATATTTACATGCGGAGGAACATATTTGCTTGTAATATCATCTGCGATAGCTTGAATTTCTAGACGTTCTTCGAACCAATCGTATACTTTATCGAGATAGGTAGTGTAGAATGGAAACCCCCTCTAAAAACTGTACATGAAAAATTTATTTTCATACAGCTTGAACAAAGAGTTTTATTAAAATATATAAATAACTTAAAGCAATTTGACATATTTTTTTTTCGACTATTTGCCTTAATCTAACGTCAGCTCGAGAATCTTTTGAAAAAAAAAGTTCTTTTTGTTGGCTTTGAAAGAAATCTTTTTACCTATTATTTTTTTTTATTTACTAATAAGGATAAATATTAAAAAATAAAAAAAAGTTAAAAAAAGAAAAGGACAATAAATTTCATAGGTTTTTTTACGTCCAAATCTAACTAGCTTTTATTTATCGAACCAAAGATGTTGTTTATACTCCGATGATTGTCCATTTACTGAGAAGGAATAATGGATAAATTCAGATCTCAATCATTTGTGTATTTATTTGAATAAAGAAAAAAGTTTTGAATCAATTTGGTAACGGAGCTTGAATAATGGATCAACATCATCATAGTTTAAAATTTTTGACTTTTCATACTTATTTTTATTACTTCGAGCTAGAGATATCAAATTATTACTAATGACGTCTTGCGGAAGGAAAAATGTGTGTATATACACAATAGAATTTATACCATTAGACTAGATTGATTAAAACGAATCGCACACCCATAGACCAAAAAAACGTATTCAATATAATTACGCAATTCAACTGCCGTTTGATTCACTGATAATGACAGTAATTAGTAATTAATTTAGCGACAATTTTTTACTAATAAAATTTGTAAACGCCACCATAAAAAATTACCAACTAATTGGAACGCCTTCAAGTAACACAGAAGAATTATATATTTCTAAAATAATAACTAAAAACAATGCAAATAAAGCCATAAAAAAACCCATAATTGTAGTGGTTCCCCAACCAGGAGCCACTTTCCCATATTCTGAATTGAGTGGTTTTAGAAGAAGTCCAACAATAGTTATTTTTGATTGACGTTTGTTACTTTCGTTAATAATCTTAGTAGCCATAGATTTTTTTTTTAATTAGTTGAGATTTGTTAACTTTATTTACTATTATATTGCAAATAAACCTATTATCTAACAATGGAAACCGCAACTTTGATCGCTATTTTTTTATCGTGCTCATTAGTAAGTTTTACTGGTTATGCCTTATATACAGCTTTTGGTACACCTTCGGTAGAACTGCGAGATCCTTTTGACGAGCATGAAGATTGATATAGCTTGGGACCCTTCCTTCACCAGAAGGAAAAAAGGTCCCTTTCTTTATGTGTTTTCTTTTTTATTTTCAACTAATTGAAAATAAAAAAGATGTAGAAGATGTAGAAGTTCGAAAAGAATTAGAATTTAACAAATTATTTTTTATTTTCTTTGCTTGCAATTTTAGGTGGTTCCCGAAAAAAAATAGCAAAAAATATTATACCTAAAGTAGATACTAACAAAAATGTATAAACCAAAGCTTCCATAGGTTTGATTAGAAATGAGGATTATTAAGATAGATTCTTTCAGGCTAGTTAAAAAAGGAATATTTCTATTTTTTTCATACGTTTTTTCATTAAAAAATACTGAAAATCAACTTTCTAGAATTGGACTTAAAATGAAATTTTTTATGAATTCCAGTTTTTTGAATTAATCCAATTAATAATTGTTATGATTATAGTTTAGATTAGCCAAGTGAGTTAGACTGCCCGTTTTTCAGTACTAGGATCACCTAATTTCTCAAAAGCTCCAAATTCGATTTGACTTTCTAAATCAGGATCGATACCTGCAAAAACATCTCTAAACAAAGTTCTGGCACCATGCCAAATATGTCCAAAAAAGAACAGAAGAGCAAATGTGGCATGACCAAATGTAAACCAACCTCTAGGACTACTACGAAAAACACCATCAGATTTTAGAGTGGCACGATCAAATTCAAAGATTTCACCCAGCTGAGAACGTCTTGCATATTTTTTTACTGTAGCGGGATCACTAAAACTTACACCATTCAGTTCACCACCGTAAAAATCAACAGTAACCCCAACCTGCTCAACACTATATTTGGATTCTGCGCGGCGAAAAGGAACATCAGCTCTCACAATTCCTTCTTCATCCACCAAAACAACTGGAAATGTTTCAAAAAAAGTGGGCATGCGGCGTACAAATAAATCATGTCCTTCTTTATCTCTAAAAACTGCATGACCTAACCAACCCACAGCTATTCCATCTCCATTGTCCATTGCACCTGCTCTAAATAAACCACCTTTTGCTGGATTATTACCGATATAATCATAAAAAGCCAATTTTTCGGGAATCTTTGACCAAGCTTCTGACAAACTAGAATTATCCGCCAAACTAACACGAATACGCCTATCTATTTCTTGTTGAAAATAACCTTGATCCCATTGGTAACGGGTTGGTCCGTATAATTCAATAGGAGTTGCAGCAGATCCGTACCACATGGTTCCAGAAACTACAAAAGCCGCAAAAAAAACAGCAGCAATACTACTGGATAAAACTGTTTCAATATTACCCATACGCAATGCTTTGTATAAACGTTGAGGTGGACGAACACTTAGGTGAAATAAACCTGCCAAAATTCCTAAAATACCTGCTGCAATATGATGTGATGCTATTCCTCCTGGAACAAAAGGATCAAAACCTTCAGCTCCCCAAGCGGGATCTACAGGTCGTACATTTCCGGTTAATCCGTAGGGATCAGAAACCCAAATACCTGGTCCAAACAAACCAGTTACGTGAAAAGCTCCAAAACCAAAACAAAGTACACCTGATAAAAATAAGTGAACTCCAAAAATTTTTGGTAAATCAAGAGAAGGTTTTCCTGTACGTTCATCACGAAATAAATCTAAATCCCAATAAACCCAATGCCAAATAGCTGCAAGAAAAAGTAAACCAGAGAGTATTATATGTGCTGCAGCTACTCCCTCATAACTCCAAATACCAGCATCAGTTACAGTCTCGCCAGTTATACTCCAGCCTCCCCATGATTTTGTTATTCCTATACGTGTCATAAAAGGAATAACAAACATACCTTGTCGCCACATCGGATCAAGAACAGGATCTGAGGGATCAAAAACAGCTAATTCATAAAGAGCCATTGAACCAGCCCAGCCAGAGACTAAAGCGGTATGCATTAAATGTACAGACAATAAACGACCAGGATCATTCAAGACAACGGTATGAACACGATACCAAGGTAAACCCATTGAAATACCCCTTTTTTCCGAAGAAAATAAATACTATATAACTTTATTGCATTAGAAGAGAAATAATAATTATTCTCTCCAGGATAATAATGAAAAATCTAATCCAATAGTGTATTTTAAAATTTACAAATTTTTTTATTCAATTATATGACAACAATTTATCCTGTAGCAACATTAATGAATAAAAATATTCTAGCATAAATACTTTTTCAATAACACTATAGAGCTTGGTACCATTAAAATTTAATCAAAAAAACCGAAAAATTGAAACTAAAGCATGTTTGATTAATTAATATAACCAAACCAGAAATATTGTAATTTTTTTTTTTTACTAAAAAAATAGAGTGAGAAGAAAAACCGAAAATCGGAATCAAGTAAATATTATCTGACAACTGTTTATTGAATTTTATTGTGTTACAATAATAATACTTAATTTTTAGAAAAAATTACGTTTTCATGTTAGAGATCAACCAATACAATTTGTCTTATCATGCCCATTGGTGTTCCGAAAGTGCCTTTTCGTTTACCTGGTGAAGAAGATGCAGTTTGGATTGACGTATAGTGCGATTTGTTAAACATAGAAGGTTTTATGGTTTTCATTACCGTCATTTTATTTAATTAAAATGTTTTTTACCCACCCAGACTTGCTGCCAGAACAAATAGTCCGAAGCGTGGAATTTTTAGTGAAAGTTTCAAAAAGAAACGATCTTTGAAACGATTTATGGTTAACTAAAACCAATTCAGAATAGTCAGGCTTCGTGAGACAAATTCATAAAAACTTGTAAAAAAAAAAAAAATAGAATATTTTTGACTTTTTTTTACAGGTTTAAAGCACTGAAAGAATCATGAAAGCTCTCAATAGTTATGAAAGAACATAAGAAAAAGTAGAATTATTACTTGTCCTGTATGTGCAATTAATACTTTATTCAAAAATTCTCCGAAGTAGATTGAAAACCTAAAAATTAAAACAATGCAACCTATTTGAAAACAATTTAGAGAGAGGGATTAAGATTAACATCATTAAAAAGCTTTTCTGACTTTTTTAAAGTTGAATAATATACTGAATCAGAAGCTAGTTCAATATGTTTCATGTGCAATGATGAAAAGACATGAAAAAACAAGTAACGAACCTGAACTAGAAGTGGTGAAATATTGAAATATTTTTTTGAATTAAGACTAAAAAAACTAGATCTATTTCTATATTTAAGATTCAAAAAAAATACTTCTAAAAACTGCCGGAGCCGTATGATTTGAAAATTTCATGTACGGTTTTAGAGGAATAATAAACTAAAAATTTATCCTAATCAATAGACTTTATCGAGAAAGACTTCTTTTTTTGGGACAGCAAGTGGATGATGAAATTTCCAATCAACTTGTAGGTATTATGATGTATTTGAATGGAGAGGATGATACTAGAGATTTATATTTATATATAAATTCCCCAGGTGGAGCGGTATTACCTGGAATCTCAGTTTATGATGCTATGCAATTTGTAATACCAGACGTTCATACAATTTGTATGGGATTAGCTGCATCCATGGGATCCTTTATATTAGCCGGAGGTGAAATCACCAAACGTCTAGCATTACCTCATGCTAGGATTATGATTCATCAACCTGCAAGTTCGTATTATGACGGCCAAGCTGGGGAATGCGTTTTAGAAGCAGAAGAAATATTGAAGTTACGTGATTGTATAACAAAAGTTTATGTACAACGGACAGGAAAACCTTTAAGGATTGTTTCCGAAGATATGGAACGAGATGTTTTTATGTCAGCAGAAGAAGCCAGAGACTATGGACTTATCGATCTTGTAGCAATAGAAAGTTCTTCTGATTCAATACTTTATTAATTTCTAGAAAGTTTGTAGTTAATTGAATTTTTTATTGGAAGTTTGAATATCTAAAATTTTTTCAATTTTGGTTTGGTGGTTAAGACTAATCAAAACCAGCAAGAAAACTGCATAAATGGAGAAAAATGCCAACAATTCGACAACTTATTAGAAATGCAAGACAATTAATTAAAACTAGAACAAAATCTCCTGCTCTTCAAGGATGTCCTCAACGTAGAGGTGTTTGTACCAGGGTGTATGTGTGACTTGTTTGGATCAGCGAAGGCTAAATTTAAAGGTATTTATATTGCAGTCAAATCCTTTAGTTAACCAATAAAAGATCCATCATCTTCTTTGTTCAGGGAAGTGAAATTTATGGTTCTTATTAAAACTAATTGAATCATCCAATTTAGGGGGTGAAAAGCGGTTTCTCGATGACTTTTTTTCTTAATCGATAAATAATCATCAAGCGAGAAATAACTTAAAAATAGATATATATATATCTATTTAGACAGATTGCAATAACAGAATCCAAAGGTCAGTTGTCTAAGAAACTCTCATTAAAATGCCGTTACTATACAAAGAAGCAGTATTAAGCTAGTTGCATCACATCCGAAATTTCGGGAAGAGCTTAATATTGAAAATTATATAAATTATCAAAAACCTATTTATCTTTTTTGAGAGAATTCTAGCTCCGGTAGATCGAGAGGACCTTACTGTAAAGGAAAGGACCATAGAAACTCAGGAATCCATTATTATTTCTTTTTGTAATTCGATATTCTAATTATGTTTATAGGATCATAGCAGAATAGCAGAACAAAAAATATGGTTAGGAAGGTTATAGTAGCAAAAGTTATTGGAATTTTAATTTCCTGCATAAGAAAAAGTAGTTGTTGTTTGATCAAATTTTTTTTTTTCTACATAGAAGAAAAAATTCGTACTATTATTACTTTTATTACTCTCAAAACTAAAAAGAAAAAGTTTCCTTTTTTATAAAACTAAGAGTCAATGACCAGAGTTAAACGCGGATTTGGAGCACGACAATATCGAAAAAAGATTATAAAATTTGCATCAAGTTTTAAAGGAGCGCATTCAAAAATATTTCGAACTGCCAATCAACAAGTCCTAAGGGCTTTAACATACTCTTATAGAGATAGGAATAATAGAAAAAGAGATTTTCGTCGTTTATGGATTACCCGAATCAACGCAACAGCTCGACAGAATGGAATGTCCTATAATAATTTTATTTATTTTTTGTACAAAAATTCTATTTATTTGAATCGCAAAACATTAGCACAAATGGCTATATTAGATAACGAATGTGTTACCGATATAATTAAAAATATTAAACACTAGACATGAAGGACAAAAATAGAGATTAAACCTCCTCGGATATTTGACTTCGAGGAGGTCGAAAAATAAAATACTATTTTGAGTTACTTCTGTAACTCACAAAAAAATTAACGTTTTTTTTTTGATCAACAATAACAAAAATCACTTCTGAATTCCATTAATTTTCAGTATTTAAAAAAGGTAACAAAGCTAAAACACGAGCTCTTTTAATAGCAACAGTCATTAAACGTTGTTGTTTTGAGGTCAATTTATTCAATCGTCTAGATAAAATCTTGCCCTGTTCACTAATAAATCTGCGCAATAAACTTATATTTTTATAATCAATAATTTCACCATATCGTATTGGTGGCAAACGTCTACGAGGAAATCGTCTAAGTTTATTCATGATCTTTTTTAAACTATATAGGTACAAAAATATATATATATATTTTTTTTTTATTTTTTTAATTCTCGGTGAATAGTATGTTTCAAACAACAGCAACAAAATTTTTTCAATTCTAATCGATTAACTGTAGTACGACGATTTTTCTCAGTAGTATAACGAGAAATACCTTTTAAAGTTCTAGTATTATCTCTTCGATCACAACTAATACATTCTAAAACTATTGTTATTCGTATATCCTTTTTTTTAGCCATAAACTTCTCAAGATATTCTGCATTACTCCGATCAAGTTTCATCCTAATGATTAGAGAAGAGATCAAAAACTAGTTTTTTTAATCCCGAAATTGAAATTTTTTCTATTTAGAGGAAAGGGAAAACCAAAGCATCGGGGAAAAAACGATTGATCTCAATAAGGAAACCAGCCGAAAAACCAAACCAAAGTGTTGCTAATACAGGAGCAGTAGAGAGATAAATTTTTACATCTTGCATTGCTAGTTTTTCCTTTTTTTTTTTCTATTAAAAACTCTTCCTTTTAATCTTCACTGTTTAATTACACGGAACTTGCCTATTGAAAAATGAAAAAACAAGAAAAGATAGATTACATTTTTATTAAAATAAAACAGAATTTTGGAGCAAAAGGTTTCATATATTAGAAAGTAATCTACTGTTTTTCTTTTGAAATAAATATATTGAAGTTTTATTGTAATAGATATAAATATATATGAAGTTAATATAATCGATGTTGGGTAAGGGATGTAGCGCAGTTTGGTAGCGCGTTTGTTTTGGGTACAAAAGGTCGCAGGTTCGAATCCTGTCATCCCTACCTAAAAAACTTGTTTCCTCCAAAAACAAACTTCTTTTTAGTTCACATGTGAGTTCACCATGTATTCTTTTATTGAAAAAGTAAACGCTTAAAAAAGTATTCAATGTGAATCAAAGAATGTATACTTCTATCCATAAATAGTGGACACTAAAAAGAAGGCGCTCTTAGTTCAGACTGGTAGAACGTAGGTCTCCAAAACCTGATGTCGTAGGTTCAAATCCTACAGGGCGTGCTTTTTTCTGTTCTTACATAGAAAATATAGAAATTAAAAACTATTCTAAAAATAAAACCAAATTCTAATTTTTAGAGTCACTTTTATAAATCTAATTGATCACCACGTCGATATTGTAGATAAGCAGTTACAAATAATCCCGCTAAAGTAATTGGAATCAAACCCAAAACAATTCCAGATAATAATGCTTCAACCATAATTTTTTTGAGTTGTAAAAAAAAAAGAATAAAAAGATATATACTAATTTAGTTTAAGTATTCTAAACTCTACAAATATCTACATGACATTGTAAAACTAAACAAATTTATTTTGTTTTGTGATTTCATTGTCATTTTTTATGTTATATAAGTTGTATCTTATTAAAAGTAATAAATAAAAAGGTAGTTAAAGTTAATGCTGCTAGTAAAAGGACAAAATAACTGATTAGAGTAATCATAGAGAAATCCATTTAATTAAATAGACCATTTCAGTACAAAGCTTTCCAAAAAGTATCTCATAAAATTTTCGTTTCATTTTTATTGTTAGTTTCTTTCAATTATTCCATAATTTTTGTACTTTCACAAAAAGAAAATAAAGGTAATTTGTATTGTTGATAACACTGAATCCCATTAATATAAAAGAATAAGGAATCTAAAATTAGTTTTTATTATGATTCCCAACTATTTTGGTTGAGTTACCTTGCTCCTTCCATAAAACCCCAGCTATACTAATTTAGTATATGCTAAACAAATTCTTGCTAAAAACTTGACAACCTAATATCATTGAAAATTTTATTTATTATACCAAATTGAAATAGTTTTTCCTCATTTTGCCTCTCAAATACGAGGGATTTGTTCCTCGTTAAATCCCAAATGAATATACGGAGATAATCATGTCTGGTAATACAGGAGAACGACCTTTTGCTGATATTATTACCAGTATTCGCTACTGGGTTATTCACAGCATTACTATACCTTCTTTATTTATAGCAGGTTGGTTATTTGTTAGTACAGGATTAGCCTATGACGTTTTTGGAAGTCCCCGTCCTAATGAATATTTTACGGAAAGCCGACAAGATATTCCATTAATAACAGGCCGGTTCAATTCATTAGAACAGGTCAATGAATTTACTAAATAATTATAGGAGATATCGATGACTCTGGATAGAACTTATCCAATATTTACAGTTAGATGGCTAGCTATTCACGGCTTAGCCGTACCTACAGTTTTTTTCTTGGGATCTATATCGGCAATGCAGTTTATTCAACGATAGATTTTTTGAAACCTAGAATTATGACACAACCAAATCCAAACAGACAAAATGTAGAATTAAATCGTACAAGTCTTTACTGGGGATTATTACTTATTTTTGTACTTGCTGTTCTATTTTCCAATTATTTCTTCAACTAAAAAAAATTAGTATGAAAAAATAAGGAAAATAATTATTGAAAATAGTTTATTTTTGAATTATAACCACCCAATCAAAAAAAAAAAAGACGAAAGGGAGTAATATAATGGCCAATACGACCGGAAGAATTCCTCTTTGGCTTATAGGTACCGTAGCTGGTATACTTATCATTGGTTTGCTTGGAATTTTTTTCTACGGAGCATATTCCGGATTAGGATCATCCCTTTAATTCTAAATTTCTTTTCTTTTTTTTTTGAGAAAAAAAGAAAAAAGAAATTATTATGGAGTAATATTTATTCCAAATTCCACAGGGATTTAGCGATTGATCTATCGGAGAATCAATATAATTGATTCTCCAATAGATCATGATAATTTTCGTATATAAAAAAAGAATTGTTGTTGAAAAATAAATTTCTAGAACATAAAAAAAAAGATATAAATATAATATCTATATAGAAAAAGAATTCTTTAAACTTATTCTGATTTCATTAGAATTTAATTAAAGTATCTTACCGTAAATATTTTCACCTTTTTTAAGGTTATTTTGTTTAACTTAGAAAATAAAAGGTTTGTTTTTCAATAAAAGCCATCTTAATTAACAGACTAGAAATATTGGAAATATTTCCATGAAATGCAATGTAAGACATATTTAAGTAGAAGTCTTCGGTCCTCCATTTTTTGAACAGAATTAAATATTTTATAAAAAAAAACGGATAAGTTGTTTCGGAAAATAGGCAATAAAGTTTGGATGAATAAATTTTTTTTTGTTTCTTATATCTATACGAATCTGAGTCAAAATAATCAAAATTAAACGAAACAAACAAAAGAAATCTCAAAAAGTTTCTTAACGTTTTTGTTGATTCGATCCCAAAATCATTAAAAAAGCTTTGCTTTGCTAAACAATAAAGATTAATTTTAGGCTTTTTCTGTTCAAATTCTTTTTTATCAGCTTTAGAAACATTTTTTGACTCAAAAAAATTTTGGGATTCCAAATTTTTATACTCACTTCGAGAAGCTAAAGGTTTAAAAAAAAATATATTGGAGTCAATAGAAATTTCCGAATACCATTTGGTAAGATTAGATAAATTTATCAATGCGTGTTGAGACATTATTCCCAAAATCAAAAAGTTTCTATTTGGTGTACATCCTTTATAAATTAAAATCTCTCTTAATAAGGGATATAAAAAATCATATCGAAAACATTCAATTTCTGAAGAAATTTTTGTCATAGACAAAAACTGATTGGAATATCTTTTAAAATTCATTATAGAATCTATCAATTAAAAAGAAAGAAGAAGAGAATTGTAATATTTGAACGATTTTAGTAGTTTATTTTAAGTTTTTTTAGATCAAAAACTAATCAAAAATTCATTTCAGCTAATTGAACTCGCTCAAATTGCTTCTTCTTAAGTACAAGAAAAATCTGTGCTATAATAACGGCTGCAAAGAGTAGTAATAGACCTTGAACTCGCGAAGGATCTTGAAGAACAATTTCTGCTTCTGCCTGACCAAAACCACCTACATTAGGATTATTAGTCAAAGGTTGATCAATTTTTACAAATTCATTTTCTGAGACGATCAATTCAGGTCCTGGAGGTACAATATCAACAATTTGACGTCCGTCAGATGATCGCTCAATTGTTATTTCGTATCCACCTTTTTCTTTACGAAATATTTTTTTAATATTTCCGGTTGCTGATGCATTATAAATAGTGTTATTACTTTTACTTCCGTCGGGATAAATTTGTCCTCGACCTCGATTTCCCCCTACATAAATAGGATATTTAAGATAATAAGACTTTTTATTTATAACGGGATTTGGTGAAATAATAGGAAACACAATTTCGCTATATTTTTTACCCGAAACTGGACCTACTACAAGAATATTCTTTTGATCGGGGCGATAGTTTTGAAAAGATAAATTACCTATTTTCTCTCTTAATAAATTCGGAATACGATCATTTGGAGCTAATTCAAACCCTTCGGGCATTATAAGTACAGCTCCTACATTAAAACCTCCTTTTTTCCCATTAGCCAGTACTTGTTTTAGCTGCATATCATAGGGAATTTTAACTACAGCTTCAAATACAGTATTAGGAAGTACAGATTGTGGAACTTCGATATCGATTGGTTTTTTAGCAAGATGACAATTGGCACATACAATACGTCCAGTTGCTTCACGTGGACTTTCATAATTTTGTTGTGCAAAAATGGGATATGCATAGGCGATTGAAGGATAAATTACGATACATGAAATAATCGGAATCAGTATTTTCTTCATCCAATTATAAAAAGTAAGATTTCGCATGGTTTAATTATAAGTATCAAGTATATTTCATAAGTCATTTAATTCAAGTTTTTTAAAGAAAAAAAAAAAAAAAAATTTATTTAAGCCTTATTAGAATTATTAAAAAACTTTATAGTATTTTGAATCAACTGTTTTGATACGGCAATTAAGCTAAATCGTAATAACCTTTTTTACTACAATATACAATAAATATAGCAACATAATAATCATTCATTCATTGAATGATAAGTCGCGACAATGGAGGGGGATATGCGATTTAAGTGCCGAAAAATCCAATATTTAGAAACTGTATCTAGGATAACTGGAAAAGTCGAGACAAAACAAGATATTATATAAGTATTTTGCGAAAATCCTAAATATTCCAAAAATGAGCTTATTACTATTTCCCAACCATGGGGTGAATGAAATCCAATACATAAATCGGTTAAGAGAATGATGAAAAAAGCTTTCATTGTATCGCTTAAACTGTAGAATAATTCTTGAAGCCACGAGTTCAGAATAGCTAGTTGTTTCCGACCGACAAAAAAAAGTACAATAATTGTAATAAGGCGAATTATATCTGTTGCTAAATGTAAAATGATTCCGATACAATCGTCATTGTAGATTTTTACTAAATTAATTGTTTGTTCATATACTTCTGTATCAAAATTTTTAGATTCCTCTGTGATAGGATCTCTCAAAAGCCTATTTAACCAGATAAATTCTTCAACATTTTGAAGTCTTTCTAAAGCTTTTTCTTCTTGAACCTTATTAAAAAAAATACTTAATTGAGCTGTATTCCACCAAGTTGTAATTGAAGGTTTTAGAAGCCATTTTTCTAAAAAGTATGAAGTTGTGTAAGGTAAAATAATTAAACATCCAAGGTATTGAAGAGAAGCTGAGGCTTGATATTTAGCCAACCAAAATTCATCAAGTACCAACGAACTCGATTTACCTGCTAATTCTAATTGGAAGCGAGATAAAGTACGAAGTATGGAGCGTGGTACCAAACTAATTGATTCGTAAGCAGTTATTGTTGGTCCAAAATAATCATTTGGTTTGAGAAGAAAAAAAAATTTCTCAAAATTGTCTGAGAAGTAAAATGTACGGTTTTGTTCTAAGGCAATTAGAATTGATTCAATAGAAGACAATTGTTGATTCATTTGTCTTATTTTCTTCAATTTTAGGGCTATTTTCATTCTTGAAGAAAAAAAACAATCATCGCGAAAACGATTCGTAGAGTTTGCAGAAAAAGAATCTTTTTTTCTATTTTCTTTTTTTTCAGAAATAGTTTTTTTGTTTGATAATGAATTTGTAAGAATCCACGCTTTTTTTGTGTTATTCCTTGAAAATGAAAAAGTAAATAAAATCTTGAATAATTTACGTTTTGCTCTATACCAAAATGTTGCTATAATAATACTTAATTTACATTCTAAAAGACTCCAGTATATGCTGAATATGCAATAGTTAAATTCCATATTCATACATAAAATAAAAATTTTCCATTGATATCTCGATGATATTTTTTTTGCTCGATAAGATAAAAAAAACTTTTCCAATTCTCGCATATATTTACCAGTCATATAAGCTCTCTCTAAGGAACGAACTGGAATCTCATAAAACCAGTCAAAAGGTTTCCACCAATCTAATTTCATAGTAACTACCCCAGGAATTAGAAGAATTTTTTTTTTAGCTAACAGATAAAGTATAAAATTTTTGGATAATTAGAAAGAGTTAAATCCAAACAAAAAGGGACCCTTTTTTGTTTTATTATCCTTCAAGAGATACTCGTAAAAAACGTGCTAACTCAGCTGCAAGTTCTTCCATTTCGCTTAAAGTTGTAAAATTTTCACCTAATTGAGTTAAAGGTATATATTGTTGACCCTTTATTTTTATGTAGAGAAAACGACGTGGATAAAACCCCTCTCGTATTTCCATTTTTATTGCTTTAATATCATGCATTTTAATCTTAATAAGAATGCGCCGATTCCGACCAGGAAAGCCCCATCGGAATATACAAAGAATTTCGTCTTGTTTATCAAAATAATTATATCCACTACCTACATTCCAAAATATCGTACACCATAAATAAAATCCGAGAAAAAATCCAGCAATTCCATAAAAACACATTACAATTCCTTGTGGAATGAATAAAAGTTCTTGAGAATATAGAAAAGGAACCAAGTCTTTTCCCAAATAACTAGAAAATCCAATTAGAAAAAAACCGAAAGCTCCAAAAAAAAGACTGGTTGCCCAAAAAAAGTTACTAAGGTTACGAGAACCCCGTATATAGTCGACGCGAATTAAATCGGATTGTCTATTCATAATATTTATTATTTGTGCAAATTCAATTTTTTTCAAACACAAATTACTACAACAAATTCAGGTACTTCAGACAAATTGAGCATTCTGTATCTAAAAAATATCTATGTTTATCGACAAATGTAGATAAACATAGATATTTTTTAGATACTATAAAAATTAAAAATAGTAGTAATCTAGTAATAGCATTAATTCAAGGTGAAGTGTGACCAAAATTGAAATATATCCATTTTTTGTGTTTAAAAAAGGATATTAATATAGAATAATTAGTTTTTTCTTTTTTTTTCAAATAATTTCATCCTGTTCAATATATAAAAAAAGTGATGTCATTGTGATAGCTGGAAAAACCAAACCAACTAGCGGTACAAAAATGGAGGGTAAAAAATCAGCTGTCATAAGTTCTATTGATAGTAGTAGATTGATCTGTTATCTATATCTCTAGTGAGATTTTTTTTTTATTGATTAGTCTTCAAATTCGTTTTAATTATATCCAGTTTAGACTATTAGAGAATGGTATAAAGTTCCTAGTTTTACCATATCTACTATTATAATTATAAAAAAAAAAGTTTAAAGTTAATTTTACGATTTTTATTGGACTTTGCTAAAAATTTTTTGAATTGATTGTAATTTGATAGAAAATAAAAAACTACTCGAACAGTAATATCTTAATATATAATTCATCTAGTATGAGTTTCAAAATTGTTCTTCAATTAGTCACTTGATTGATTCATTGTATCATTAGCAGAATCAAGTAATTTTTCTGATTTATAAGATTGAGACAATTTATCTAATTTATCAGATTCATGTGATGGATCTGATTCATAATACTCATGTAATTGATTCACTAGATGAAATTTGGGTGGTTGATTAAGCTTGTAAGGAGCCGCGTTATAAAGTTGTAATAACTCACTCAAAGCTCCCTTCAAAAGCTTACGCGGAATAATAAGATCAAGTAAACCATGATCAAATAAAAATTCAGCAAATTGAAAGTCTTCAGGTATCTCTTCATGTAAAGTTTGTTCAATAACCCGCCTACCAGCAAAGGCAATATAGGCTCTGGGTTCAGCAATGATAAGATCACCTAGCATACCAAAACTTGCAGTTACGCCCCCTGTTGTAGGATAAGTCAGAACAGAAATATATAACAATCTATTTTGAATTTGATGAATTTGTAATACAGAAGATATTTTTGCCATCTGCATTAAACTCAATGTTCCTTCTTGCATACGTGCTCCACCTGATGAACATACAATGATTAAAGGTAAAGATTCTAGTGTTGCTAATTCAACTAAACGGGTAATTTTTTCACCTACTACTGAACCCATGCTACCTCCCATGAATTTAAAATCCATAACACCAAGTGCTATCGGGATTTCATTCATGAATCCTACACCTGTTTGAACAGCTTCAGCCAAACCGGTTTGTTTTTGATACTTAACAAGCCTCTCTTCATAAGAATCTTCATCACCAAAATTCAAAATATCTTGGGAAATCATATCTTCATCGATAGGAATCCAAGTTTCTGGATCAATTAATGCTTCAATTCGTTCAGTACTATTCATTTGTAAATGATAACCACATTCTTCACACACACTCAAATTTTGTTTCAGAAATTTTACATACAACATGCTTTCACAATTATCACAACGTTCCCACAAGCCTTCACTTCGTCTAGTGAGCTCAGCTATTACAGCCAAACGTTGTCTTTCCTTGGGATGCAAATCTTCGAAATCAACTTTTACTTCTTCTAGATCATCCCCAACTGAGTCATACAATTTTTGTTTTTGTTCAAACCAATCCTTCAATGACGTACTAGGTTCTTGGTTAAGTGACGTAGTAGGTTCTTGCTCCATATCAGTACCTAAAAAAAATATTATTGTCTGAAATCTTGTCACGACTCTTTAATTAATATTAAACAATGATGAATATTGGTTCACAGTTTCTTCGTAAAAAAAAAGATTTAATTTCTGAATTTATGTTGTTATATCAATAATCAATTGATTCTGATTTCTAAGAGTTCAAAGATTCAAAAAGTTGGTCTTATATAGATAAGAATAGTAAAAAAAAAAAATAAAATTCATTTTAGTCAAATTCTTTTTTTTTACTATTAGCTGTGAGTTACTAAGATATTAGGACCTTTTATCGAGAAATACAAAAATAGTAAAAAAAAAAGGTCAAAAAAGCAAAAAGAAAGCGATCTTTCTATTTTTGTTATTTATTATTTTATATAGATATCTAATAACGAGATAAGAGAAAAAAAGGTTATAGATTATGAGTTGGAGGGGATTTGAACCCCTGACTTTATGGTTCGGAAACATAAACTCTGATCCTCTGAGTTACCAACCCCTATGAATTTACTCAAAAAAGGTTCAAATCTATTTTGAAGGGAGAGAGGGTACCTGGAATAACCCCCTCCCTCAAAAAATTACCAAGAGTTATTCCATGAAAATTTTTTAAAAACCAGTTTTAAGTTCTAAAAAAAACGTAAAAGAGGTTATTTTCAATAAAAAAAAAGAATCAAATTAAAGAGTATCAACCGCTTCATATTCAAATTTGATTTCTTTCCAAACTTCACAAGCAGCAGCTAATTCGGGACTCCATTTAGCAGCTTCACGAATAATATCATTACCTTCTGTAGCTAGATCGCGGCCTTCGTTACGAGCTTGTACACAAGCCTCGACAGCAACTCTATTAGCGACAGCACCAGGTGCATTACCCCAAGGATGTCCTAAGGTTCCGCCACCAAATTGTAATACAGAATCATCTCCAAAAATTTCAGTCAAAGCTGGCATGTGCCAAACGTGAATACCACCCGAAGCTACAGGAAGTACACCAGGCATAGAAACCCAGTCCTGGGTGAAATAAATTCCGCGACTTCGATCTTTTTCGATAAAATCATCGCGAAGTAAATCAACAAATCCTAAAGTTAAGTCTCTTTCACCTTCAAGTTTACCAACAACAGTACCAGTATGAATATGATCTCCTCCAGACATACGTAATGCTTTAGCTAGTACACGAAAGTGAATACCATGGTTTTTTTGTCTATCGATAACAGCATGCATTGCTCGGTGAATATGAAGAAGTAAACCATTATCTCGACAGTAAAAAGCTAGACTAGTATTTGCAGTAAAACCACCTGTCAGGTAGTCATGCATAACAATAGGAGCTCCTAATTCTCTGGCGAAAACTGCTCTTTTTAACATTTCTTCACATGTACCTGCCGTAGCATTTAAGTAATGTCCTTTAATTTCACCTGTTTCAGCTTGGGATTTAAAAAGTGCTTCTGCTACGAATAAGAAACGATCTCTCCAACGCATAAAAGGTTGAGAGTTTACATTCTCATCATCTTTGGTGAAGTCAAGTCCACCACGAAGACATTCATAAACAGCTCTACCATAGTTTTTAGCAGAAAGTCCCAACTTTGGTTTAATTGTACAACCTAATAACGGACGACCATATTTGTTTAACTTATCTCTTTCAACCTGGATACCATGGGGTGGTCCTATAAAAGTTTTAGAATAAGCAGGAGGAATTCGTAAATCTTCTAAACGTAAAGCACGTAGAGCTTTGAAGCCGAAAACATTACCAACAATTGAAGTAAACAGATTGGTAACAGAACCTTCTTCAAAAAGATCTAAAGGATAGGCTACATAAGCTATGAATTGGTTATCTTCTCCAGCAACAGGCTCAATATTATAGCAGCGACCTTTATATCGATCAAGACTAGTAAGTCCATCTGTCCATACGGTAGTCCAGGTGCCCGTGGAGGATTCAGCAGCTACAGCTGCTCCTGCTTCTTCCGGTGGTACCCCCGGCTGCGGAGTCATACGAAATGCTGCTAAAATATCGGTATCTTTGGTTTCATAATCTGGAGTAAAATAAGTCAATCGATAATCTTTAACACCAGCTTTAAATCCAACACCTGCTTTGGTCTCCGTTTGTGGTGACATAGGTTCCTCCCTAGAACGTAATCGATTGTTCTTGTAAAGATAAGATCTGCTCGAGATTAAAACATTTTTGTAGCAGTAGAAAAAAGAATATCTAAAAAGAAATTGTCAAAAATTAAATTATGTACAAATATTTTTTTTTTAGGTATTCGAACAGTAATATTCTATAGTGTGTTTAATGTATAATGCAACCTAGTTTTTAGTCCAAATTATTTGATCAAAAAGCAAATTTTCTTTTATTTTTACTAAAAAAAAACTTATCTGTTTTTGCTTTTAAACAGATAAAAAGGAAAGCTTATTTAGCGTCTAGATACTGATAAAACCATTAAATCATTGTCAAGACTTAATTTTTCATCCTAAACTATTAATATAAATTATGAATAATAAATCAGATTCATTTTTTTAGTTTCTGTATAATTTTTTTTACGCTAAAAAATTTTACAACAGAAGCTGAACACTTTGTTTGAATGAAATAGAAGAACTGACCAAAGAGAGAACTCATTGATTGATTGATCAAAAATTACAACATATTCATGAATATATATATAAATAAAGTGAATAGCTTTTGAGAATAAACTTATGAAAAATTATAGATTTCTTGGAATTTCTACATCGTCGGAAGGTTACATCACTCAAATAATCGGACCAGTTTTAGATGTTGCTTTTCCGGTCGGAAAAATGCCCAATATTTTTAATTCCTTAATAGTTAAGGGACAAAATCCAGCAGGTCAAAGTATTAATGTTACTTGCGAAGTGCAACAATTACTCGGTAATAATAAAGTCAGAGCTGTAGCTATGAGTGCTACAGATGGTTTAATGCGAGGAATGGAAGTTATTGATACTGGGGCTCCTCTTAGTGTTCCAGTTGGTGAAGTTACGTTAGGACGCATATTCAATGTTCTTGGAGAACCCGTAGATAATATGGGTCCAGTAGAAGCTACGGCAAAATCTCCAATTCATAAACCCGCTCCAGCATTTATGGACTTAGAAACTACAGTTTCAATATTTGAAACAGGTATTAAAGTCGTTGATTTGTTGGCCCCTTATCGTCGTGGAGGAAAAATTGGATTATTTGGAGGAGCTGGAGTAGGAAAAACAGTTCTAATTATGGAATTGATCAATAACATTGCTAAAGCTCATGGAGGTGTTTCTGTTTTTGGTGGAGTAGGAGAACGAACTCGTGAGGGGAACGATCTTTATATGGAGATGAAAGAATCCAAAGTTATAAATGAAGAAAACATATCGGAATCCAAAGTTGCTCTTGTATATGGGCAAATGAATGAACCACCAGGAGCTCGTATGAGAGTGGGTCTAACGGCATTAACCATGGCAGAATATTTTCGAGATGTTAATAAACAAGATGTATTATTGTTTATTGATAATATATTTCGTTTTGTTCAAGCCGGGTCGGAAGTTTCTGCTCTTTTAGGTAGAATGCCGTCTGCCGTAGGTTATCAGCCGACTCTAGCTACGGAAATGGGTTGTTTACAAGAAAGGATAACTTCTACAAAAGAAGGTTCTATAACTTCTATCCAAGCAGTTTATGTACCGGCAGACGATTTGACCGATCCAGCTCCAGCTACGACATTTGCACATCTCGATGCTACGACTGTGTTGTCAAGAGGATTAGCAGCTAAGGGTATTTATCCAGCTGTAGATCCATTAGATTCAACATCAACCGTGTTACAACCGTGGATTGTCGGTGAAGAACATTATGAAGTAGCACAAGGAGTTAAACAAACTCTCCAACGATATAAAGAACTTCAAGATATTATAGCTATCCTTGGTCTGGATGAATTATCAGAACAGGATCGTTTACTAGTTGCTAGAGCAAGAAAAATTGAACGCTTCTTATCACAGCCTTTTTTTGTAGCAGAAGTTTTTACTGGATCACCAGGCAAATATGTCAGTCTTAATGAAACGATAAGAGGTTTCAAAATGATTTTAACCGGTGAATTAGATAGTTTGCCTGAACAAGCTTTTTATTTAGTGGGTAATATTGATGAAGCCACTGCAAAAGCTGCAATTTTACAATTAGAGAATATATAGAAAAAATGAAATTGAATCTCCGTGTAATGGCTCCTAATCGAATTGTTTGGAATTCTGAAGTTGAAGAAATAATTTTATCTACAAATAGTGGTAAAATTGGCATATTACCAAATCATGCTCCATTACTTACGGCATTAGATATTGGAGTTACACAAATACGCCTTAATGGACAATGGTCAAATATGGCTTTGATGGGTGGTTTTGGTATGATAGATAGAAATGAAGTCATTATATTAGTAAACGAAGCAGAAAAAGGTAGTGACATTGATATTGAAGAAGCGAAAAGAAAACTTTTACAAGCTAAGTATGATTTAGAAAAAGCTGAAAGTAGAAAAAATAGAATTGAAGCCACTTTAGCACTGAAAAGAGCAAAAGCCCGGTTGGACGCTACAACCACTTAATGCAATAATGCAAGGTTTTTTGTTTTCGATTATAGTCTGCATAAAGAAAAAATTCAATGTATTTTTTTTTATGCCTGAGTACCTGAGTAGTGCCGGGAGTGTCATAAATGAAACTCCCGGCACTACGCACAAGACATATATTGATCTTGGTTGTTGTTTTATTTTTGAAATAGAATTTTAACTCTTGGTTATTTCTATATTCTATATAGTGACTAAGTTCCTTAAATCATTAATTAGGCGCCTAAATCATTCATGAAACCTTCTTATCTCACTAATTCGCCTCAAATAAACAAATATGAGGTCTATAACAAATATTTTAATATTTTCTATTTTTTTTTTGGAAGTTTAGTAAGTTAAAGCAAGTAGCTTGTTATTACTAAAAATTTCCGATATACGATATGTTGTAGAAAAAAAAATATGAAGAAAAAAGAGATCCTTAAAAATTGGTTAAGTATCTCTTTTTGATACTTATTTGGAGTAATTACTGAATGATTTTTTTACTATGATAAATCAGAATTTAATTATTACTTAACTTTAAAAAGTTAAGTCTAGTTACCTACTATTGGATTTGAACCAATGACTCTCGCCGTATGAAAGCGATACTCTAACCACTGAGTTAAGTAGGTGGTTTGTTTCTCTTAAAAGGATATTTTAATTACTTTTTCAATTGGAAGCAAGCGTTTCTTGTAAAAGTAGAATTATTAGAATGGTAAAAAAAAAATTCTATCTTAAATCAGATTTTCACTTGACAAACAGATGCTAGCGACGCTATAATAATTATAATAACTGTTGTAATATAATAAAGTCAATCTTAACAAAAAAAGGGCTATAGCTCAGCGGTAGAGCGCCTCGTTTACACGTGCGCCAATGTTTCTACAGAGATATTTATCGATTCTTCCGATTCACAAAAGAAAAGTTACGTAAATTTCATTGTCTAATTTTCAAAATTTACATTTTGAGGTAGAAAATAGCATGACAAGTAGAATTTCTAAATAGAAATTCTATTCAGAAATCTAGTCGATATGGTCATCAAAAAAAGGTTAATGCTAGGATACTAAGGATAATACAGGCACTTAAGGACAACAAAATCCCTTTTCGCTTTATGAGATTTAAGGTGTATGAGTTCTCATATCTTATTCCAAAGCGACGGAAACTCTTCATGAGTCAATATCAATCCAAAAACGCAAACCTATTTTGACAAATCAGAATATCCTGAAAAACTTTGGGAAAGCTCTTTAATTAATATCAGAGCACGCGGAACCATCTCATTATTTCTTTTTCCTTGTAAAGGAAAATCCTAGAAAAAAGGATGGTTAATCAACTAATCTAAGGTTAGCTGATGAGTGAGCCCAATGCATAGAAATATGCATGTTGGGTTCTAGAAACGTTTGAAGTTTATTCAATAGAGTTTCATTCGTTTAACCGAGAATGTCTACGGTTCAAATCCGTATAGCCCTAACTTTTAGTTACTCCTGAATTACTACTAAAAAAAAAAAAGATGATCAAAAATTACGGATTCAAACTTTTGATGATTAGAATATAAAAAAGTAGGTTCTATTTTGAAATTTATAAAAAAAAATAAAGGTAGTCAAATTATGTTTCTGCTTTCAAATTATAATTCTTTTTGGCTCTTCTTACTACTTGTTAGTTTTATTCCTTTCTTAGCTTTTTCGATTTCTGGATTTTTGGCTCCTAGTAATTTAGGCCCAGAAAAGCTTACTAGTTACGAATCAGGTATAGAACCTATGGGAGACGCTTGGATACAATTTCAAATCCGTTACTATATGTTTGCTCTAGTTTTTGTGATTTTTGATGTAGAAACAGTTTTTCTTTACCCATGGGCTATGTGTTTTAATGATTTCGGTATAGCTGCTTTTATTGAAGCCTTAGTATTCCTTTTTATTTTGCTTATTGGATTAGTGTATGCATGGAGAAAAGGAGCATTAGAATGGTCCTAAATTCTTCAATTATTCGTGAAAAAATTCGATTTTCGATGAAACCCCCTCTAGATTCAAATACAAATCAATTGGATTCTATTATTTTGACTAATCTTAAGGATGTTTCCAATTGGGCCAGGCTTTCAAGTCTTTGGCCACTTCTTTATGGGACTAGTTGTTGCTTTATCGAATTTGCTGCTCTTATTGGCTCAAGATTTGACTTTGATCGTTATGGATTAGTTCCTAGATCTAGTCCCAGGCAAGCTGATCTTTTAATAACAGCGGGTACTGTGACTATGAAAATGGCTCCTTCTTTGGTTAGATTATATGAACAAATGCCTGAACCTAAATATGTAATTGCCATGGGAGCCTGTACTATCACCGGAGGTATGTTCAGTACAGATTCTTATAGTACTGTTCGTGGAGTTGATAAATTGATCCCTGTTAATGTTTATTTACCTGGGTGTCCGCCGAAACCAGAAGCTGTTATAGATGCTGTGGTGAAATTACGTAAAGAAGTAGCTCGAGAAACATATAATATACAAGCAAAATCAAATAGCAATAAAAGGTTTTTTAGTGCTGATCATCAATTTAATTTAACCCATAATAATTTTACTCAACAAACTAATTCTTCATTACTTAATAGTTATCCACAAAAATTATCTAATGATTATTCAAAGGTAAATTTAATGGAAAAAGCTAGAAATTTTAAGGCATATAATAGTAGTAAAATTTCAGCCTAACTTAAAAAATTTTATAATGGGGCAATCACGGAATGACATCAAATTCTAAGAAAATAATCAATGATAATAACATGAGGGGTCGATTATCCATATGGATGGCACAAAATGAATTATCTCATCGACCTTTGGGTTTTGATTATCAGGGAGTGGAAATTTTACAAATAAAAGCCGAAGACTTGCCTTCTATTGCTGTCGCTTTATATGTTTATGGTTTTAATTATCTTCGTTGTCAATGTGCTTATGATGTAATGCCCGGAGGATTCTTGGCTAGTGTTTATTATCTTGTACAAGTTCAGGACAATTCAGATCAACCGGAAGAAGTTTGTTTGAAAGTTTTTGTTTCCAGAAAAAATCCCAGAATTCCTTCTTTATTTTGGATTTGGAAGACTTCAGATTTTCAAGAACAGGAATCTTATGATATGTTTGGAATTATTTATGAAAATCATCCACACCTCAAACGTATATTAATGCCAGAAAGTTGGATTGGATGGCCCTTACGTAAAGATTATATTGTTCCTAATTTTTATGAATTACAAGATGCTTTTTGAATAGAAAAAGAATATTATAATAAATTTGTATTTTTATTTTTTCCTTTGAAATGGATGAAAGAGAAGATACCACGTATGAAAGTATGAAAGGTTTGAATATTTGAAAGAGAAAAATCTCGTTGGTAGCATTATGAAACAAGTTCTCTAGCTACCTACGAGAAATCCTTAGATAAAGAAAATAGAGAACCAAGGAAGCAATAGAAGTTCAAATTTATGCCAGGAACCAGATTTGAACTGGTGACACGAGGATTTTCAGTCCTCTGCTCTACCAACTGAGCTATCCCGGCTTCTTTAAGAATATTGTAGATTATATTTGGAAATATTGTCAACTTAAAAAGTTCATGATAAAATTAAGTGAATTTTTTTTTTTTTTTCTCAGTCGATTGTTATCTTTTTTTGATTTTGTTAGTTATCCGTGTAATTACTAAATTTAGAAAATTAGGGTGGGGGTAGAGGGATTTGAACCCTCACAGTTCTAAAAAACCAACGGATTTTCTTTCTATCACAATTTGCATTGTTGTTAATAAAAACAATATAAAATAGGACTCTATCTTTATTCTAACTTTTCAATTATATTGAAGAGTTGAAAAATATTTTCATTCAATATTTTGAATCCTTGTTCGAATAGCTTCCATTGAGTCTCTGCACCTATTCTAAATCGAATTTGGCTCAGGATTGTCTATCAAAAGGCCTAGGTTTCCCTGAATTTGAAAGCTGTCATTCAGTAAGTTACCATACTGACGCTCAATCTTATTAAGTCCGTAGCGTCTACCATTTCGCCATACCCCCTTGAAATAGTGTAAATGAGTACTGAGTTAGATAAATTTATGTTTTTCCCTTCAATTAGTTTAAAGTGGTTTTTTTCTAAAAAAAAAAAGCACACACACTTTTTTTTTTACAGTCACAAAAAGAATATAAATTAAATCTACAGTAAATTGCAATCTAGAATTGATCTTTATTGATTTAATGAATATAATAACTAAAAAATACGAGTTATTAATGAATTTTTCAACTGTAAATAAGATTATTGTCTCAGATTTAATCTGCCTGCTTAGCTCAGAGGTTAGAGCACCGCATTTGTAATGCGATGGTCATCGGTTCAACTCCGATAGCCGGCTTCACTCTGTAATTAAATATTAATAAACAACTTATAAAAAATAAAAAGAAACTATTTTCTTTTTTTTTTTATTTGTTATCTATTCCTTCATATGATAGCATTATTATGATGATAGAGAAGAACTATTACAATATTCAGCTTAAAAATGTTATTAATGATTATTAATGTTTCATGCTTTACATAAAAGTTAAAAGGTTAAGAGTTTTCTATAGATAATTAATTCATTTAATAAGAAGGAGTTGTTATGTCCCGTTATCGAGGTCCTCGTTTGAGGATAATACGTCGTTTGCAAAATTTACCAGGACTAACTAATAAGCTAGTCGAATCAAAAAAAAATAAAGTCAGTGGAAGTGATCAATCAATTCAGAAAAAAATTTCCCAATATGGTATTCGTTTGGAAGCTAAACAAAGATTACGATTTAATTATGGATTAACAGAACGACAATTACTAAATTACGTACGTATTGCTCGATGCGCTAAAGGATCCACTGGACAAATATTATTACAATTACTTGAAATGCGTTTAGATAATATTTTGTTTCGTCTAGGTTTTGTCCCTACTATTCCTTCTGCAAGACAATTGATTAATCATAGACATATTCTAGTGAATAATCGTATTGTTGATGTACCAAGTTTTCATTGTAAACCCAAAGATATTATTACAATCGAAGCACCTAAAACTTATCAATCCATTCTTAGTAAAAGACTAGAATCTTTTGCTAAGGATCAGATACCTGAGCATCTTACTTTATCGCTCTCTGAACCAAAAAAACCAAAAGGATTCGTTAATTACTTGATTAATCGTGAATCTATTGGTTTGAAGATAAATGAATTATTAGTTGTAGAATATTATTCTCGAAAAGCGTAGAAGATTTAAACGATAATAAAAAAAAGGAATCGAAAGATTCGTCTCTCTTTTAGATAGTATCTACTATGTAAAATCACTTGTTACTTCTAAGTGATTTTGAAAACGTTGGGAAAGGTTATTTATACCACTAATAAATATTTTAAAGCTACTATTGTATTAAAAAATAGAAATAGTGTTTTAAAGGAAAGAGAGGGATTCGAACCCTCGGTAAACGGAAAGCTTACATAGCAGTTCCAGTGCTACACCTTCAACCACTCGGCCATCTTTCCTGAAAAAACTATATGAGTGGGTTATTATTTTCTTTAGTTACATTTTAAATAATCAACTATTTGCTGACAAGTATTACTGAATAATCTAAGATTGGATTATAACCCCTATTAAAGTATTCAAATTTGGTTAAATATTTTCTTCCTCTTTATTGTACTTAAAATTCTGTAAATTTATTAAAATTCAATTCGGATTTATTTTATTTAGAATAATAAAAAGAAGGTAAAAGAGGTCTAAAAAAAATGATTTACAAGGAGCTTTTTACTGCAATATGCCTAGATCCCAACGAAATGATAATTTTATCGATAAAACTTTCACAATAGTTGCAGATATATTATTACGACTAATCCCTACAACTCAACGAGAAAAAGAAGCTTTCACTTATTATAGAGATGGTGTGATTTGAACAAAAAAAGAGAATGAAAAACTCTCAGTATTTTTGAAACAAAAACCTAAGTTTTGTGGAGGTGCGTTCTTACTGTAGAACAAATCCGTACATCGTGTATCCTCGATCGAAACAACCTCAAAGATTCTGATTCAAAAAAGATCAAATGTTGAGCTTGAGGTCAAGTAACCTATTAAAATTTTATTCAATAGGGAAAAAGTGGAAGGGGATAAGCATTACGTGTAGAAACCGACAATACAAAAGCTTCGTTATAATGCTGTTTAAAATAATTAAGAATTAAAAAATTATTATGAATGATTAGGACAACAAACATCCATCTCGTTTGTATTTTGGATACCCGTAAAATCATCGGAGATTGTTGGGATAGCGGATCCCTATAAAAAACGAAGCATTAGGAACAAAGAAATTGTTGCATAATTCAATGCCACCTAAATTGAATTGGAGAATTTCAACAAGAAGGATGGCTAGAAATTTATTATTAGAAAACACTAGCCCCTGCCAATCCATAGACACATGAGGTAGGATTTTTTTTTATTCTAAAGATTTTTTTTCTCTCTATGGGTTTTGTACAGGAGGAGCCGTATGAGATGTGAATTTCATGTACGGTTTTGAAACGGAGTTACATTCAATGAAATGAACGATCGTAACGAATGTCCGCTCAATCCGAAGGAGAGTATGCTGAAGCTTTACAGAATTATTATAACGCTATGCGTTTAGAAATTGATCCATATGATAGAAGTTATATACTTTATAACATTGGTCTTATTCATACAAGTAATGGAGAACATGCTAAAGCTTTAGAATATTATTCTCAAGCATTGGAACGAAATCCCTCTTTACCACAAGCATTTAATAATATGGCCGTGATCTGTCATTACGTGCGACTATCCACTCCAAGATTTTCTTAGTTTTCTACTACTACAAAATAGAACCTCCATCACAAAAATAACTGAATATCTTTTTTTTGATAAAAACAGTTTTTTATAGCTGTAATGAAAAAAAAATTATTGATAGAAACCCAATCATATTAATAATTTTTCAGGTTTAGATTCTATGGAAAATTAAGGTTCAATTGTTGTTTAAAGTATCGTAAAGATCTTTTATTGAAAGTTTGGGTTGATACAAGAATTTTTGCTTTAATATGATCGAATTTTGTAATCAATTCATTCAATATTTTTTAATAAGCAACGGTATAGTTACAAGTCCTAAAGAAAAAAAATCAGAGAAGATCATCTAAACTAATTGGGTGGATAGTTATCCTTCAAAAATGTCAATTATTTTTTTTTCTTATTTTTCTATGTTAAAGACGGAATAATCAATTTGATTGAATTTTGTGGGTTGAGAAAATAGAAATAAATTCTTGTTTTTAACTGACGAATTACAAAACTACTTTAACTATGACAATAAAACTTTAATGTAAGTAAATAGAGTTTTTCAATCTATTTTAGTAATAGATCTGAAATAAGAATTTGTTCTGTTTTTCTTTATTTAATTAGTTAGTTGATAGAGCCGTATGAGCTAGGAAACTCTCATGTACGGTTCATAAAGTAGGGTAATTAGTCTTACCTATGCTACTCGAGGAGAACAGGCCATTCAACAGGGAGATCAAGAAATTTCGGAAGCTTGGTTTGACCGAGCTGCTGAATACTGGGAACAAGCAATATCACTAGCTCCAAGTAATTATATAGAAGCACAAAATTGGTTAAAAATTACAGGTCGTTTGAGAAAATGACACAAATTTTAGACGGTAATGCATATGAGTTTAAGTTATTTAAACTTCTATTTTTGTAAATGTTTTTTTATATAAAAAAAATTCTAACTAAGTGATTAAAAAAATAAAAAATAAATTTTATTTTTAGTTAGGTCCGTTAAGCACTAATGGATTATTGTAATAATAATAACGAAATCACATGCTTGCCTTAGAAACTTCTTTATCATAGTTGTTCTAGTCGAGTTCTTAGACAAAAAAAAAAAAAGAACTAAAAAATAAGTTGTGAGAAAAAAAAAAGTTTCTCAGAAGTTTCCTTTTTTTTTATTGGCAGGCTATTGCTATCTCTTGTCCTGAGAGAGGAGAATCTCAATGACTATGCGTTCACCGGAACCGGAAGTCAAGATTATAGTAGAAAAAGATCCTGTAAGAACTTCCTTTGAGAAATGGGCTCAACCTGGTCATTTTTCAAAAACTTTAGCTAAAGGTCCTAATACTACTACCTGGATATGGAACCTACATGCTGATGCTCACGATTTTGATAGCCATACAAATGATTTGGAAGAAATTTCCCGTAAAATTTTTAGTGCTCATTTTGGCCAATTATCAATAATTTTTATTTGGCTGAGTGGGATGTATTTTCATGGAGCCCGTTTTTCTAATTATGAAGCATGGTTAAGTGATCCAACTCATATTAAACCCAGCGCTCAAGTAGTTTGGCCAATAGTGGGTCAAGAAATTTTGAATGGAGATGTTGGGGGAGGGTTTCAAGGTATACAAATAACCTCTGGTTTTTTCCAACTTTGGCGAGCATCTGGAATAACTAATGAATTACAGCTTTACTGCACGGCAATTGGGGCTTTAATTTTTGCCGGACTTATGCTTTTTGCTGGTTGGTTTCATTACCACAAAGCTGCACCAAAATTGGCTTGGTTTCAAGATGTGGAATCTATGTTAAATCATCATCTTGCTGGTCTATTGGGTCTCGGTTCATTAGGCTGGGCTGGTCATCAAGTACATGTTTCTTTACCTATTAATCAACTATTAGATTCGGGAGTAGATCCGCGAGAAATACCCCTTCCCCACGAGTTCATTTTGAACCGGGATTTATTAGCTCAATTATATCCCAGTTTTTCTGAAGGATTAACTCCTTTTTTTAACTTAGAATGGTCAAAATATTCAGATTTTTTAACATTTCGAGGGGGTTTAAATCCAGTAACTGGGGGTTTATGGTTAACTGATACAGCTCACCATCACATAGCCATTGCAGTTTTATTTCTTATAGCTGGTCATATGTATCGAACTAATTGGGGTATCGGACATAGTATAAAGGAAATATTAGAAGCACATAAAGGTCCTTTTACAGGTGAGGGTCATAGAGGTCTTTTTGAAATTTTAACCAGTTCTTGGCATGCTCAATTAGCATTGAATTTAGCAATGTTGGGTTCATTAACTATTATAGTTGCACATCATATGTATGCTATGCCTCCATATCCTTATTTGGCGACTGATTATGGTACACAACTTTCTTTATTCACACATCATATGTGGATTGGAGGATTTCTTGTGGTTGGAGCTGCAGCACATGCAGCTATTTTTATGGTTAGAGATTATGATCCTTCCACTCAATACAATAATCTCTTAGATCGTGTTATTCGACACAGAGATGCAATAATTTCACATCTTAATTGGGTCTGTATTTTTCTTGGTTTTCATAGTTTTGGGTTATATATCCACAATGACACCATGAGTGCTCTGGGACGACCTCAAGACATGTTTTCCGACACGGCCATACAATTACAACCCATATTTGCTCAATGGATCCAAAATACTCATGCATTGGCTCCGAGTTTAACAGCACCTAATGCAACAGCAAGTACTAGTTTAACCTGGGGGGGTGGGGATTTAGTGAGTGTGGGTGGTCGAGTAGCCTTATTACCCATTCCATTAGGAACGGCGGATTTCTTAGTTCATCATATTCATGCATTTACTATTCATGTGACTGTATTAATATTACTTAAAGGAGTTCTATTTGCTCGTAGTTCACGCCTGATACCCGATAAAGCAAACTTAGGGTTTCGTTTTCCTTGTGATGGTCCAGGAAGAGGTGGAACCTGTCAAGTCTCGGCTTGGGATCATGTTTTTCTGGGCTTATTCTGGATGTATAATTCAATTTCTGTAGTAATTTTTCATTTCAGTTGGAAGATGCAATCAGATGTTTGGGGTAGCATAAATGAGCAGGGGGTTATAAGTCATATTACAGGAGGTAATTTCGCACAAAGTGCGACAACAATCAATGGATGGCTTCGTGATTTTCTATGGGCACAGGCATCACAAGTTATTCAATCTTACGGTTCGTCATTATCAGCCTATGGTTTATTATTTTTAGGTGCGCATTTCGTTTGGGCTTTTAGTTTAATGTTCTTATTTAGTGGGCGGGGATATTGGCAAGAACTAATAGAGTCCATTTTGTGGGCTCATAACAAATTAAAAGTTGCTCCTGCTATTCAGCCTAGAGCCTTAAGTATTGTACAAGGACGGGCTGTAGGAGTAGCTCATTACCTTTTAGGTGGAATTGCCACAACATGGGCATTCTTCTTAGCAAGAATTATTGCAGTAGGATAACGGCTAGGAGGATTCGAAAAGCATTATGGCATCAAGATTTCCAAAGTTCAGCCAGGGCCTAGCTCAAGACCCGACTACTCGTCGTATTTGGTTTGGTATTGCTACCGCACATGATTTCGAAAGTCATGATGATATGACTGAAGAGCGCCTTTATCAAAAGATATTTGCTTCTCATTTCGGACAAATAGCAATTATATTTCTATGGACCTCCGGAAATTTATTTCATGTAGCTTGGCAGGGTAATTTCGAAGCATGGGTACAAGATCCCCTACATGTAAGACCCATTGCTCATGCAATATGGGATCCTCATTTTGGTCAACCTGCTGTTGAAGCGTATACTCGGGGTGGTGCTTTGGGTCCAGTTAATATTGCTTATTCTGGTGTTTACCAGTGGTGGTACACCATTGGTTTACGTACTAATGATGATCTTTATATGGGAGCTTTGTTTTTAATAATATTATCCTCTATTTTTCTGTTCGCAGGTTGGTTACATTTGCAACCTAAATGGAAACCAGGTCTTTCGTGGTTCAAAAATGCGGAATCTCGTCTTAATCATCATTTAGCAGGATTATTTGGAGTAAGCTCTTTAGCTTGGACAGGACATTTGGTTCATGTGGCTATCCCTGAAGCCAGAGGACAGCATGTCAGATGGGATAATTTTCTGAATGTATTGCCTCATCCTCAAGGCCTGGGACCTTTCTTTTCCGGTCAATGGAGTATTTATGCACAAAACGCGGATTCTAACAATCATTTGTTTGGTACATCACAAGGAGCCGGTACCGCAATATTAACCTTTATTGGAGGATTTCATCCCCAAACTCAAAGTTTATGGTTAAGTGATATGGCTCATCACCATTTAGCGATTGCGGTTGTTTTTATTGTTGCTGGGCATATGTATCGAACTAATTTTGGGATCGGGCACAGTATGAGAGAAATTCTGGAAGCTCATGTTCCCCCAACAGGCAAATTAGGACGCGGTCATAAGGGTCTTTATGATACAATCAATAATTCTCTTCATTTTCAATTAGGTCTTGCTTTAGCAGCTCTAGGAGTTATTACTTCTTTAGTAGCTCAACATATGTATTCCCTACCAGCATATGCTTTTATAGCTCAAGATTATACTACACAAGCTGCATTGTACACTCATCATCAATACATTGCTGGATTTATAATGACCGGTGCTTTTGCTCACGGAGCTATTTTTTTCATACGAGATTATAATCCGGAACAGAATAAAGATAATGTATTGGCTCGTATGTTAGAACATAAAGAAGCTATCATTTCGCATTTGAGTTGGGCTAGTTTATTTTTAGGTTTCCATACTTTGGGTCTTTATGTTCACAATGATGTTATGTTAGCTTTTGGTACACCGGAAAAACAAATTTTGATCGAACCCGTATTTGCTCAATGGATACAGGCGACTCATGGTAAATCTTTATATGGTTTTGATGTACTTTTATCTTCATCAACAAGTCCAGCTTTTAACGCTGGGCAAAGTTTATGGTTACCTGGTTGGTTAGATGCTATTAATAATGAGAGTAATTCCTTGTTTCTAACAATAGGTCCTGGAGATTTTTTAGTACATCATGCTATTGCATTAGGATTACATACAACCACATTAATTTTAGTGAAAGGGGCTTTAGATGCACGTGGCTCAAAACTAATGCCCGATAAAAAAGAATTTGGTTATAGCTTTCCTTGTGATGGTCCTGGACGAGGAGGTACTTGTGATATTTCAGCTTGGGATGCTTTTTACTTAGCTGTTTTTTGGATGTTAAATACCATCGGTTGGGTTACTTTCTATTGGCATTGGAAACATATTACCTTATGGCAAGGAAATGTAGCACAATTCAATGAATCTTCTACTTATTTAATGGGATGGCTAAGAGATTATCTTTGGTTAAACTCTTCACAACTTATTAATGGTTATAATCCATTTGGTATGAATAGTCTATCTGTTTGGGCATGGATGTTTTTGTTCGGTCATCTCGTGTGGGCTACTGGATTTATGTTTCTAATTTCTTGGCGTGGCTATTGGCAAGAACTTATCGAAACTTTGGCTTGGGCTCATGAACGTACACCTCTAGCTAATCTTGTACGTTGGAAAGATAAACCTGTTGCTCTTTCAATTGTTCAAGCCCGATTAGTAGGTTTAGTTCATTTTTCGGTAGGCTATATATTCACTTATGCAGCTTTTTTAATTGCCTCGACATCAGGAAAATTTGGTTAATTTTTTTTTTACTCTTAGTATGATAAAAATTTAACCAGCTTTCACTTAATTTGATTAAATCTATAAAGATTTAATCAAATTAAGTTTTCCATTTACAATAAAAATGAAAATTAAATAAAAGTCACCTTACTTTTTACTAAAAACACTCTATGGCTAAGAAAAGTCTTCTAGAAAGGGAGAGAAAAAGAAAAAAATTGATTGAAAAATATAAACCTAGTCGTAAAAGTTTGCGAGAAAAGTTAAAGAACATAAATTTATCACTGGATGAAAAAATGCAAATTTCTGCTAAATTACAATCATTGCCACGTAATAGTGCGCCGACCCGTTCTCATCATCGGTGTTTTGTAACTGGGCGGCCTCGATCAATTTATAGAGATTTTAATCTTTCTAGACACGTACTTCGGGAAATGGCACATGAATGTATATTACCTGGCATAACAAAATCAAGTTGGTAAAAAAAGACTTTTCGTTTTTTTCTCTACGAGTAGAATCTATTAATGATTTTCGAATAATAAATTTTTTGTAATGATATTACAATATTGTTCGATGTAATGAATATAACAATATAATAATTACATCGAATAACTTATATTTCAATTCACTTAGCGGGGTAGAGCAGTTTGGTAGCTCGCAAGGCTCATAACCTTGAGGTCACGGGTTCAAATCCTGTCTCCGCAAAAAAAGATAGTAAAAAGAAATAGGTTTCCTATTTACCCTTTTTAAATTAAAAGAGAATGTGGTCAATCATATAAGAGGCTTTTTTTACTCTTTCTTTTTTTTACTTTGTTAATTTTCATTAGTTTTCATTAAGACTAAAAAAACATCTATTATATTTTTGATTAATGTTATGCCCTTTTAACTCAGTGGTAGAGTACCGCCATGGTAAGGCGTAAGTCATCGGTTCAAATCCGATAAAGGGCTTGATGTTTAAAATTTTTTATTATAATAAAAAGTAGATTGTCCTAGAAATAAAAATAACTAAAACTAAAAAAAATTTATTAATTAAACATAAAGTTTATTTCTAGAAACAAATAAGCTATTCTGATATTTGAGTTTTACCAATAAATAAGATCTAAAATAATCTCAAAAAAACTCGACTCAAGACATAAAAGAATCTATATACTTAACTTTTTGTTATTTTCTTTTCTCTTTTTTAGAGCTTTTTAATTTATATTTGGAACGGACCATCTCCAAAATATATCAAATTAGAATTTTATTCAGAAAATTTGAAGTTCTTCTGCGTAATAAATGTATAAAGTTATGTATCGAATAACTTTCAATTTTCATCAGAAACTGGTAGAATAAATAGAAAAAGATGTATAAACGATTGGTAATTAATGGAGGATTTGCTTTTTTTTTTGTTTTTTTTCAAAATTTTAATTAAATCTCTATTTAGTAATAAAAGGGTCCAATTTTTAGGAATTAAAAATTAATATAGATTTTATCCTTTCAATGAAAGGATAAAAAAGGTGTCATTATTAATCTGATAAATAAAAAGTTTACTCCAAAAAAACAAAAAAAAAATTGATCTTTTTTTGATAATTAGAGTTTTAGGAAGAAGAGAAAAGTGGACCTACTTACCATAGATTTAGCGAACAACTATGGACCTTGTTTTATTTGATTTGTTTTATTTGATTTGTTTTCTGCACTCTCTAGTTTCCTTATAAAACTAGTTATTTCAAAATAAAATTTGGGTTCGATTTGAAATCGATAGAATTCTAAATTTTTTATTCTTACTATAATTTTGTATTCTACAGTTGGTCTAAAAAAATTTATTCGATAATTTAAATTTGGAAAGGAACAAAAAAGCATTTCAATTTGCATATTAATGTTTTTTAAGGTACTTAAATATGATGAAGCTATTCAATTAGGAGAAATACTATGACTATAGCCATTGGCAAGTCTTCCAAGGAATCTAAAGATTTGTTCGATAGTATGGATGACTGGTTAAGAAGAGACCGCTTTGTATTTGTGGGTTGGTCTGGTCTTTTGCTATTTCCGTGTGCTTATTTTGCTCTAGGTGGCTGGTTTACCGGTACAACGTTTGTTACTTCGTGGTATACTCACGGGTTGGCAAGTTCTTATCTTGAAGGTTGTAATTTTTTAACGGCTGCAGTTTCTACTCCTGCTAATAGTTTAGCACATTCTTTGCTTTTACTATGGGGTCCTGAAGCACAGGGCGATTTTACTCGTTGGTGTCAATTAGGTGGTCTTTGGACTTTTGTCGCCCTTCACGGTGCTTTCGGTCTAATTGGTTTTATGTTACGTCAATTTGAACTTGCTCGATCTGTTCAATTACGTCCTTATAATGCAATTGCCTTTTCTGGTCCAATTGCAGTTTTTGTTTCTGTATTCTTAATTTATCCTTTGGGACAATCGGGTTGGTTTTTTGCACCCAGTTTTGGTGTAGCAGCTATATTCCGATTCATTCTGTTCTTTCAAGGATTTCATAACTGGACTTTGAATCCTTTTCATATGATGGGAGTAGCTGGAGTTTTAGGGGCTGCTTTATTATGTGCTATTCACGGTGCTACAGTAGAAAATACTCTATTTGAAGATGGTGATGGTGCGAATACTTTTCGTGCTTTCAACCCAACTCAGTCTGAAGAAACTTATTCTATGGTTACTGCTAATCGATTCTGGTCCCAAATATTTGGTGTTGCTTTTTCCAATAAACGCTGGTTACACTTTTTCATGTTATTTGTGCCAGTAACTGGTTTATGGATGAGTGCTATTGGAGTTGTTGGATTAGCTTTAAATTTACGTGCATATGATTTTGTTTCTCAAGAAATTCGTGCAGCAGAAGATCCTGAATTCGAAACTTTCTACACTAAAAATATCCTTTTGAACGAAGGTATTCGTGCTTGGATGGCAGCTCAAGATCAGCCTCATGAAAATCTTGTATTCCCTGAGGAGGTTTTACCCCGTGGAAACGCTCTTTAATGGAACTTTATCTATAGCCGGTCGTGACCAAGAAACTACAGGTTTTGCTTGGTGGGCTGGCAATGCTCGACTTATCAATCTTTCGGGTAAATTGCTGGGTGCGCATGTTGCTCATGCTGGTTTGATTGTATTTTGGGCTGGAGCTATGAATTTATTTGAGGTGGCTCATTTTGTTCCGGAAAAACCTATGTACGAACAAGGGTTAATCTTATTACCTCATTTAGCGACTCTTGGGTGGGGTATAGGTCCTGGTGGAGAAGTTATTGATACTTTTCCCTATTTCGTTTCAGGTGTGCTTCACTTGATATCTTCAGCAGTTTTAGGTTTTGGAGGCGTTTATCATGCACTTATTGGACCTGAAACTTTAGAAGAATCTTTTCCATTTTTTGGATATGTGTGGAAGGATAAAAACAAAATGACTACTATTTTAGGTATTCATTTAATTCTACTAGGTGCGGGTGCGTTTTTACTAGTTTTAAAAGCTCTTTATTTTGGTGGTGTATATGATACATGGGCACCCGGAGGTGGGGATGTACGTAAAATAACCAACTTGACTCTAAGTCCAGGTGTTATTTTTGGTTATTTACTTAAATCACCTTTTGGTGGAGAAGGGTGGATCGTGAGTGTCGATAATTTGGAAGATATCATTGGTGGACATGTCTGGTTAGGTTCTATCTGTATTTTTGGTGGAATTTGGCATATTTTGACTAAACCCTTTGCCTGGGCTCGTCGTGCTTTTGTATGGTCTGGTGAAGCTTATCTTTCTTACAGTCTAGCAGCACTTTCTGTTTTCGGTTTTATCGCATGTTGTTTTGTTTGGTTTAACAATACGGCTTATCCTAGTGAGTTTTATGGTCCTACTGGTCCAGAAGCTTCGCAAGCCCAAGCATTTACCTTTTTAGTTAGAGATCAACGACTTGGAGCTAATATAGGTTCTGCCCAAGGACCTACGGGTTTAGGTAAATATCTTATGCGGTCTCCTACAGGGGAAATTATTTTTGGAGGCGAAACGATGCGTTTCTGGGATCTACGCGCTCCTTGGTTAGAGCCTTTGAGAGGCCCTAATGGTTTGGATTCGAGTAAACTGAAAAAAGATATTCAACCTTGGCAAGAAAGACGTTCGGCGGAGTATATGACTCACGCTCCTCTAGGTTCCTTAAACTCCGTAGGTGGTGTAGCTACTGAAATTAATGCTGTTAACTATGTATCTCCACGAAGTTGGTTATCCACTTCTCATTTTGTATTAGGATTCTTTTTTTTTGTAGGTCACTTATGGCATGCAGGACGAGCTCGTGCAGCTGCCGCTGGTTTTGAAAAAGGAATTGATCGTGATACTGAACCTGTTCTTTCCATGACACCTTTAAATTAGATTCGAAATTCTAGCGAGATTTACAAAAATTTAGAGTTCTTGAACCTCTGACTTTCTCCCTCTAGCGAGGCTTTTTTCTCTAGCCTCGCTATACAATTGACTAAATGAACGGGAGATTTATTCCATTAAGATAAAGGAGAGAGAGGGATTCGAACCCTCGATAGTTTCAATATTTAACTATACCAGTTTTCAAGACTGGAGCTATAAACCACTCGGCCATCTCTCCCATACAATATATTTTTTTTACTTCTAGATTTAGAGTACGTTAACAAAAAATAGTTTTTTTGTTCTATTTGTTCTACAGTAAATAAAAATTTTCAACTTTATTCTATATTATACTAATAAACACTATTAAAAAGTATAATTAAATATATTAAACGGTATATACGATTTAATTTTGATTTTTTTATTGACTCTTTCTAGATTCAAGATTAACTTATTGTTATGGTTATGATAACAAAAAAAAATAGAAAAAATTATTAAATAAATTTTAATCAAATAAAAGGAAGCTTTTTTTTCGTGGTCCAAATAACTAACAATTCACACTCATGACTATTGCTTTTCAATTAACTGTTTTTGCATTAATAGCAATTTCACTACTTTTAGTAATCGGTGTACCTGTCGTACTGGCTTCTCCTGATGGATGGTCCAGTAATAAGAATATTGTATTTTCAGGTGCTTCATTATGGATTGCTTTGGTTTTTTTGGTTGGGATACTTAACTCCTTCCTGTCCTAGTAAGGAAAACTGTTGAAAGTATTTTTCGTAGGAATAATAGTGAAAAACCCTTCCCCAGCTACTTATTATTCATAAAATAAAAAAGGTCTTTGTTGAACAAAAAAGAATTTATAATAATGACTAATTAGAGGGAAGGGTTTTTTTCTTCATAAAATTAATTTATTACAAAAAAAAAGAAAGTCAACAAATTAACAACTGGTATATATTGATTTAATCAACAGAGTTCTATACATTATCTATAGAACCGGGATAAATACTTAGTAAAGCGGGTATGGTTCAATGGTAAAATATCTCCTTGCCATGGAGAAGACGTGGGTTCGATTCCCACTACCCGCCTAAGTATTTATCCTAATTTACACCTGGTTTTGGGCCTGAATCTAAAATGTATTTAGATATAGTTTGAATATTAATAAGATTTCTTTTTTTAATGAAGTATCAAGAAAAGGAAGCCCCCATCGTCTAGTGGCCTAGGACATCTCTCTTTCAAGGAGGCAACGGGGATTCGACTTCCCCTGGGGGTAGGGTATTAAAAATGCCCTTTGATTTTAAGTTAAGTTAGATTCTAAGTTTAGAGATAAATTATTCAGTGAGGAGTATTTACTTTTGTTTGGTTTCTCTATTAATATATATTAACGTTTTTTAAACGAACAACGTTGTTTATTTTTGTGGGCTTTATTTTACCCACAATTTGTTTCTATAATAATATTCAACAAATTAGAACACCTTTTTTTTACAAAATTATGTCAATTTTGTTTTGCTTTCGTGGTTCAAGTTTACATTGACACTGAGGATCCCGTAGCCTCTATACTAAATCAGACCTTTTATCTTTGAAAATAGCAAAAATTCTGTATTTTTTTTGATTATTGACAAGTCTTTTTCTTTTTGTTAGAATATATTTGAGATTGACATTTAGTATTGGTATTCGTGCTTTGCGATTTCTATATGTTTATCTAGTTTGTCAATTTTTATTTTGGCTATTGACAAGTTTTTTTCTTTTTGTTATGATTTATTTCGAGTGACCTTAAATAGATTACCGAAATTTGTTTTTAATTTTTTTATTTTACTCTTTTTCCTGTTCTCGGTGTTCATTTATTATTGGATAGGGTTTTTGAATATTATTCTTTATTTGAGAAATAAAGGTAAGATTTGTTGTGGACTGCAACTCCATAATGAAACTAAGACCTCTAGACAAAAAATCTAAAAGTCTTTTGAGGTTGATATTTTTTGATGATGACACTTACTAATGGCCACCAAATCCAAAATCAATTTATTATATAATTGGTTATAGATATGCAATCTATATTGCAATCTATATAGCGGTTACTATATAATAAATTTGGTTATGGACAAAAAATTAAGAATTGATTATTTTATTCTATTTTAGGTTCTTGACTTGCACTCTATAGATTGATTACTATATAATAAATCTAGAATAAATTAGTTATGAATTAAAAATTTAGAACTGGTTATTGTGGTTTGGTGGTAACACCCATGGACTCCAAATCCATAGGTTAAGGGTACGACTTCTGGACTCCAAATCCATAGGTTGTTAGATAATTAGTTCTAGACTTAAAATCCAGAATTAATTATTCTAGTTTTGGTTCTTAACTTGCACTCTATATATTGATTACTATATAATAAATTAGTTCCGGACTCAAAATTCAGAATTATTTATTCTATTTTTGGTTCTTGACTTGCGCTATATAAATTGATTACTCTATAATTGATTAGTTCTGAACTCAAAATTCAGAATTGGTTTGGTGGTAAAAGCTATGGACAATAAATCCGTAGGTTAAGGGTACGACTTCTGGACTCAAAATCCATAGGTTGCTAGCTAATTAGTTCTGGACTTAAAATCCAGAACTGGTTATTGTTGGTTAGTATCTGATTAGTTCTTGACACAAAATCGATAATTGGTTATTATAGTTTTGATTATGGATAATAAATTCATAGCTTGTTACTTTGGTGGTAACACTTAGGGACGATAAATCCATAAGTTAAAGGTACGACTTTTGGACAGGAAATCCATAAATTAGTTGGTTGCTTAAATTTGGGGTTCCTATATGTAATTATTATTACATAAAGTTAATAAGTTCTTGACACAAAATCAAGAACTTATTATTATAGATTACTAATTACTAAGATTACTAATTACTAATAGTTAATTAGTTCTTGACACAAAATCAAGAACTAATTATTATATATTACTAATTAAAATTAGTTAATAAGTTCTTGACACAAAATCAAGAACTAATTATTATATATTACTAATTAAAATTAGTTAATAAGTTCTTGACACAAAATCAAGAACTTATTATTATAGATTACTAATTACTAAGATTACTAATTACTAATAGTTAATTAGTTCTTGACACAAAATCAAGAACTAATTATTATATATTACTAATTAAAATTAGTTAATAAGTTCTTGACACAAAATCAAGAACTTATTATTATAGGTTAGTAATTACTAATTACTAATAGTTAATAAGATTTTCTTGACACAAAATCAAGAACTTATTATTATATATTACTAATTAAAATTAGTTAATTAATTTCTGGACAAAAAATCCAGAAATTGCTTATTAATTTGGTGGTTTAATTTTAGACTTGCAAGATATAGATTATTTTCTATAATAAATTAGTTATGAACAAGAAATTCAGAATTGATTTGGTGGCTTGGTGGTAAGACCTATGTACTCGAAATCCATAGGTTAAAGGTACGATTTCTGGACAGTAAATCCATAATGAAGACCAGAATAATAGACGAGAAATCTATTACAAAAAATTATTGCTTTCCATTCCTAATCGATTTGATGGTAAGACCTATGTACTCGAAATCCATAGGTCGATGGTATGATTTATGAATTTTGATAAGAACACCTATGAACGTTGATAAGATCCCCTATTAACTTTGATGAAAAGGCCTCCGTACTTTAAATTCAAAGGTTGGTTGGCTTGACAGTAGCTCTGGACTCCAAATCCATAGCTTGACGGTAGCTCTGGACTCCAAATCCAGAGCTTGTTGGTAGTTCTGGACTCCAAATCCAGAGCTTGTTGGTAGTTCTGGACTCCAAATCCAGAGCTTGTTGGTAGTTCTGGACTCCAAATCCAGAGCTTAGTATTACGATCTATGGACAAAAAATCTATAGATCGAAGGTGATATCTGTGGACCCCAAATCCATAGGTTGATGATTAGCTATGGACATAAAATCCATAGCTGGGGGGAACGATCTATGGACAATAAATCCATAGATCGCTTACAAGACCTCTGGACAATAAATCCATAGGTTGATGATTAGCTATGGACATAAAATCCATAGCTTTGGATTAGCTATGGACATAAAATCCATAGCTGGGGGGAACGATCTATGGACAATAAATCCATAATTCGGGTTTAGCTATGGACAAGAAATCCATAGCTTTGGATTAGCTATGGACATAAAATCCATAGCTTTGGATTAGCTATGGACATAAAATCCATAGCTTTGGATTAGCTATGGACATAAAATCCATAGCTTGGGGAAACGATCTCTGGACTCCAAATCCATAGATTGCTGGATACGATCTATGAACGTTGATAAGAACACGTATGGTTATGGACAAAAAACCCATAAGTGGATAGTAAGTTATATGGACAATAAATCCATAATTTAGGGGTTAGATTGAGGAACTTTAATTTTAAGTTCGGCAATCGCAGCGTAGATCTATGGACCCTAAATCCATAAATCGAGGGGCAGGTCTAATGGACGCTAAATCCATTGATCAGGGGGTCTTACTATCTATGACTATCTATGAACGTTGATAAGAACACGTATGGTTATGGACAATAAATCCATAATTCGGGTTTAGCTATGGACAAGAAATCCATAGCTTTGGATTAGCTATGGACGTGAAATCCATAGTTTTTGGTCGGCTATGGACGCGAAATCCATAGCTTTTGATTAGCTATGGACAAGAAATCCATAGTTTTGGGTCGGCTATGGACAAGAAATCCATAGTTTTGGGTCGGCTATGGACGTGAAATCCATAGCCTGGGGTTAGCTATGGACAAGAAATCCATAGCTTGAGGATACAATCTATGGACAAGAAATCCATAGATTGGTGGTAAAAGCTATGGACAAGAAATCTATAGCTTGGTGGTAAAAGCTATGGACAAGAAATCCATAGCTTGAGGATACAATCTATGGACAAGAAATCCATAGATTGGTGGTAAAAGCTATGGACAAGAAATCTATAGCTTGGTGGTAAAAGCTATGGACAAGAAATCCATAGCTTGAGGATACAATCTATGGACAAGAAATCCATAGATTGGTGGTAAAAGCTATGGACAAGAAATCTATAGCTTGACGTACGAATTATGGACATGAAATCCATAAACTGATCAGAAAATCTCTGGACGTGAAATCCATAGATTGATCATAACATGTATGGACATGAAATCCATACATGTTGACGTACGATCATATCATCAACCTTTTATGGACAAAAAATCCATAAATTGATGGTAAGACCTATGGACATGAAATCCATAGGTTGACAGTAGCTATGGACATGAAATCCATAGGTTGCTGGTACGATCTATGGACATGAAATCCATAGATCGCTGGGGGTTTAGGGTGGTAAGATCTATGGACTGGAAATCCATAGATTGGAGTTAATGATAGAATTATGGACAAGAAATCTATAAGTCTTGCGGTGGTACGAGCTATGAACGTTGATAAGAACACTTTTGGTTATGGACAAAAAATCCATATCCATTGCTTGGGGAGACGATATATGGACTGTAAATCCATAGATCGCTTGTAAGACTTATGGACGTGAAATCCATAGGTTTATGGTTAGCTATGGACAAGAAATCCATAGCTTGAGGATACAATCTATGGACAAGAAATCCATAGATCGCTTGTAAGACTTATGGACGTGAAATCCATAGGTTTATGGTTAGCTATGGACAAGAAATCCATAGCTTGAGGATACAATCTATGGACAAGAAATCCATAGATTGGGGGTAAAATCTATGAACGTTGATAAGAACATGTATGGTTATGGACAAGAAATCCATAATGTGATAGTAGCTGTGGACATGAAATCTATAGCTTGTTGGTATAACCTATGGACAAGAAATCCATAGGTTGAGAGTAGATTTCTGGACTTGAAATCCATAGATCGTTTTTTATATAAAAATTTAATTAACTCTGGACTCGAAATTCAGAATATTTTTTTTATATAAAAAATTAATTAATTCTGGACTTGAAATCCAAAATTAATTCTTATATAATAAATTGGTTATGAACAAGAAATTCAGAATTGTTTATTATATACCTGGTTCTGGACTTGCAAGCAATAGATTAATTATTTTATAAGAATTAGTTGTGGACGAAAAATCCATAACTAATTCTTATAGAGTTGGTGATAACACAATACTTTTGGACTTGAAATCCAAAAGTTGAAGGTAGCTATGGACTTGAAATCCATAGGTTTAGTTGATGGTAGAATTATGGACAAGAAATCCATAGATTGTAGATTGAAGCTATTAGTTTTTTGGACTTGAAGCAATTCTTTATGGACTTAAAATTCATAAATTGGTGGTACAATTTTTAGACTCTAAATCCAAAAATTAAAGCTATCTCTTAGTTCTGGACATGAAATCCAGAAGCGAGCTGATTCTATAATTATGGACTGGAAATCCATAGGTTGAGAGTACGAGTTATGGACAAGAAATCCACAGTTGATCATAACATCTATGGACTGGAAATCCATAGGTTGACGATAGAACTTATGGACTCTAAATCCATAAGTTCTCTATTTTTGGTATTCGAGATAGAGTTTTGGACAAAAAATCTAAAAATTATTTGAATTTACCTCCTATGGACTCTAAATCCATATTGAAGATAATAGGTAATATGAATAGACAAGAAATCTATTATTAAAAGTTCTGGACCCTAAATCCATATTGAAGACAATAATAGATAGAAAATGTATTACTTAAAGCAAAAAAAGCAAAAGTTATGGAATGGAAAAAAATCGAACTCAATTTTAATCAATGTTTGTTTCTATTCGAAACAAAAAAAGGGTGACTTATTTTACATTTTAGGGCCAAAAAATAAATAGAACAAATTTTGGGCCCTACTGGAATTTCTTTAATTTCTATTTAATTTATTTGGGGTCGATGCTCGAGTGGTTAAAGGGGACGGATTGTAAATCCGCTGGCGGCGCCTACGCTGGTTCAAATCCAGCTCGACCCATTTTTATTTTCTTTTACTTTTTTTACTTTTTAGTAAAGTAAAAATATCGGGATTGACGGGTCTCGAACCCGCAACTTCCGCCTTGACAGGGCGGTGCTCTAACCAATTGAACTACAATCCCAGTATCTTAAAATATACTGAAAAAAAGTGCTTGTGTCAATTTTTAGTGTTTACAAAATTTAGTTTTCTTTAAATCCGTGGGACTGTTGTGAATGACATCAATTCAATGTATAATATAATCTTGGTAGAGTAGAAGGTAACAAAAAAAATGAAATTTTGACAAGATATTTTGGGTGTGATAAGAAAAAAAATCAATAGAAGAGTAAATTATGGAAGTTAATATCCTTGCATTTATTGCTACTGCGCTTTTTGTACTGATTCCTACTGCATTTTTAATTATTTTATATGTACAAACAACTGCTCAAAGCACTTTGGATTAATTAATCTTGGTTCAAAAAAAAAAGATTAAAAATTTTTTGGAATAATCTTCGCCTAATTCTAATGTAGCACGTAGGATTTTTGAGGGGTTCCTTTTTTTTAGATCTATCCTAATACTATGACTTTTTCTTTTCAGCAATTGGCTTAGTTTGTGAAGGAATATTCAATTTTCGGGGTTGGCTTTTAGATCGCGTACTTTTATTATTCCAACTACTTTTGAGTGGAACCACAATTTTTTTTTTTTTACAGAAAAGTGAAATTGAGGTTGAGACGGACATTTGATCAGATTTGCTATGAAGTAAATTCTACGAAAAAACCTTTTTCATATGAAAAAGGAAAGTATGAAAGAAATAGAAGCTAATTGAGCAAAAAAAAAATGAAAATTATGTTAATCTATTTGATTTTTTTTTGCTCAATTAGCTTTTGTTTCTTAAAAAATTCCTATTTTTTCTAATAGGTTATAATAGGACCACCCGTATTTAGCAAATAAATCTTTTTCCTTTTTTATCAAAGCCCACTACGTCCCCATACAACAAGTGAAATTGAAAATGTAAAAACAACCATCAGGCCGGCCCAGGCAATACTAACTATATCTATATCCATAATTTTATTATTAATATTATGTACAATACATTATAAATAAATATGCAACCTATCTATCCGAAGTAAACTTTTTTTTTTTTTATTTTAGATGTACTTCTTGTGAATTTAATATTTTAATGATTACTTTATAATAATCAAAATTTTATAGAATAGGAAGATTTTTTGTTTTATTATAGAGATCTAGTATATCTTGATTTTTTAAGAATGTTACTTATAGAAACGCATACAATTTTGTTTCCTTGTGACATTTAAACATAAGAATCTCATTAAACTATACTGGGTTGCCTATTAATAATAAATGAAGTTACTTTAAATGTGACAGGCTATAGTAAGAGATAGAGCATCTCATGATGTATCTAAGTTTGTCATAATAGTCAACCCAGGAAACATCGCTTGTTCTTTAAGGCGACACCCAGATTTGAACTGGGGATTCAAGGATTTGCAGTCCTTCGTCTTACCACTTGACTATATCGCCTCTTCCTAGTTAAATAATACAAAGGGACACTAAGCATAGAAATAAAATAAATTTTAAAAATAAGAAATTGTTTTAATTATAATATCTATATTAAGTATCAACAAGTGTTTATCAAGAAAAGATCTTTTTTTTTTTACTCTTTTGAATACTTATTGTGTCTGTAGTTTTTTCATTCTCTACTAGTTTGAGTTCAATCCTTAGTTCTATTTTCACCTTTTTTTTTGACTTTCCTTTTTTGATATAGAAGGCTACAAATTCATAGAATTCGCATACAAGGCGCTTTTTTAATCATATAAAAAGACTAAAAATTATTTATTGAGAACCAACTGTTGATTTATTATGAAAAGAAAAAGAGAATAACTAGTTATGATAATCCATCAGAAAAAAAAAAAAATAAAATGTCGAAGGGAAAAAAACAAGGTACTTTTGTACCACCAGAATTTGGAAGAATCCAATCAGAAGAATTTTTACGTCTTATTGATCAAGGAATCATTGAGGAACTTGTTAGTTTTCCAAAAATTGAAGATGAAGAAAAGGAGTGTGAATTTTGTTTATTTGGAGAGGAATATAGATTAGCAGAATCGATAGTTCAAGAACAAAATGCTATCTATGAATGTTTGACATACTCTTCTGATTTATATGTACTAGCTCAATTAACTAATAAGAAAAATAGGACAATAAAAAGACAAGTTGTATTGTTAGGTAGTCTTCCATTAATGACTTCTCAAGGATTTTTTATCATAAACGGGGTTTCTCGAGTAGTTATTAGTCAAATTCTAAGAAGTCCCGGTATTTATTACCGTCGTGAATTGGATCATAACGGATTTCCTCTATACACGGGAACGATAATTTCAAATTTGGGAGGTAGATTAAAATTAGAATTAGATAGAAAAGCAAGGATATGGGTTCGTGTTAGTAAAAAACGAAAAGTATCTATTTTCATTTTATTATTAGCTATCGGATTTAAACCCCGAGAAATTTTCACTAACTTTAATTATCCAGAAATTCTTCTAAAATTTTTTAAGAGACAAGTGCAAGATATTCATTCAGTAGAAGATGCTTTAGTAGAGCTTTATAAGAACCTTTATTCTATAACCGGGGATGTCGTATTTTCAGAATTGATTTATAATGATTTACAGAACAAATTTTTTCGACAACGTTTTGAATTGGGACAATTAGGTCGACGAAATGTTAATAAAAAGCTTGAGCTCGACGTACCTAAAAATGAATATTTCTTATTACCACAAGATATATTAGCAGCTATAGATCATTTAATAAAGGCAAATTATAGAATAGGAACACTTGATGATATTGATCATTTAAAAAATCGACGTGTCCGATCCGTAGCAGATTTATTACAAGATCAGTTGAGGTTATCTCTGGAACGTTTAGAATTATTAATACGACAAACAATGCAAGACGCAGCCAAGCAGAAACATTTTTTAACTCCAGAAAAATTGGTAACATCAACACCCTTTATAACTACATTTAAAGAATTTTTTGGTTCACACCCTTTATCTCAATTTATGGATCAAACTAATCCATTATCAGAAGTAGTTCATAAACGAAAAGTCAGCGCTTTAGGTCCGGGTGGATTGACGAAACGAACAGCGAGTTTTCGGGTGCGAGATATTCATCCAAGTCACTATGGAAGACTTTGTCCCATAGAAACATCTGAAGGTTTGAATGCGGGGCTTATCTCATCCTTGGGTATTTACGCGCAATTAAAAAAGTATGGATCTCTAGAAAGCCCTTTTTACAAAATATCTAACATCTCCGACGAGGAACAGATAGTTCAATTATCTCCGAACGAAGATGAACGTTATAGAATAGCTACTGGTAGCTTTTTAGCGGCAAATTGGGGAGCACAAGAAGAACAGTTTACTTCGGCTCGATATCAACAAGAATTTCTAACAATCCCTTGGTCACAAGTTAATTTTCGTAGTTTTTTTCCTTTACAATTTTTTTCTGTTGGAACATCGTTAATTCCTTTCCTCGAACATAATGATGCTAATCGGGCATTGATGGGCTCCAATATGCAGCGCCAAGCAGTTCCTCTTTCCAAAGCAGAGAAATGTATTGTCGGCACTGGTCTCGAAGGTCAAATAGCATTGGATTCAGGTAGTTGTGTTACATCAGAAAGGGAAGGAAAAGTAATATATATCGACGGTCAAAGAATAACTCTATTTGTTGATGAAGAAACTAGTATAAATAAAAATTTATTGAGCTATGAACGATCCAATAATAATACCTGCATAAATCAGACACCTCTTGTCTGTAAGGATAAATTTCTTAGGCAAGGGCAAATAATAGCAGACGGAGCATCAACAGTAGGGGGAGAACTTGCGCTCGGAAAGAATATATTAGTTGCTTATATGCCTTGGGAAGGTTACAATTTTGAAGATGCTACATTGATTAGTGAACGATTGATATATGAGGATATATTTACATCCTTTCATATCGAGAGACATGAAATTAATGTTTCTTTTACGGGTGAAGGGCCTGAGAAACTTACTCGGGAAATACCTCACTTAAATAATCATATACTTCGTCATTTAGATGAGAATGGGCTTGTAAAATTGGGATCTTGGGTTGAGGCAGGGGATGTTTTGGTTGGAAAACTGACACCCCTGGACTATTTGGATACCTTAGGTGCACCCGAAGGAAAATTATTACAAGCTATTTTTGGTACTGACGTAACTAATGCTAGAGAAACTTGTTTGAAAGTACCTGTAGGTTTTAAGGGGCGGGTTATTGATATAAAGTGGGTCTTTCACGAGGAGGATTTGGTTAATTTTGCAGATACAATTCATATATTTATTTTACAAAAACGTAAAATACAGGTTGGTGATAAAGTAGCTGGGAGACATGGTAATAAGGGTATTATATCAAAAATATTACCTAGACAAGATATGCCTTATCTACAGGATGGTACACCGGTTGATATGATATTAAGTCCATTGGGAGTACCTTCTCGAATGAATGTAGGACAAATTTTTGAATGTTTACTTGGATTAGCTGGAAATTTTCTGAATAAACATTATAGAATAATACCGTTTGACGAAAGATATGAACGTGAGGCTTCGAGAAAACTTGTGTTTTCTGAGCTTTACGACGCTAGTAAGCAAACATCAAATCCGTGGTTATTTGAGCCTGATCATCCCGGAAAAAGCCAATTATTGGATGGACGTACAGGGGATAGTTTTACTCAAACTGTGACAGTTGGAAAAGCTTACATGATGAAATTAATTCATCAAGTTGATGATAAAATTCATGCACGCTCCAGTGGACCGTATGCACTTGTAACCCAACAACCTGTCAGAGGTAAGGCTAGACAAGGTGGACAACGTGTGGGTGAAATGGAAGTTTGGGCCCTTGAAGGTTTTGGTGTTGCTTATATCTTACAAGAAATGCTGACGACGAAATCCGATCATATTCAAGCCCGTTATGAAGTACTTGGTGCTATTATAACTGGAAAACCCATACCCAAACCTAATAATTCAGTACCTGAGTCTTTCCGATTATTAGTTCGAGAATTGAGATGTTTAGCATTAAACCTAACCTACGATATTATTCATAACAAAGATTTGGGTAAAGAATTTTTGGATATTTAGAAAGAAATTAAAAATGGGTAAGGATTCAAGTATTATGATTAAGAAAACAAGTCATCAACAATTGAGGATAGAATTGTCTTCTCCCGAACAAATTCGTGCTTGGGCTGAACGAAAACTACCCACCGGGGAGATTGTTGGACAAGTAACTCAACCGCATACTTTACATTATAAAACTTATAGACCAGAAAAAGATGGATTGTTTTGTGAAAGAATTTTCGGACCTATCAAAAGTGGAGTCTGTGCTTGCGGCAAATACAAAGGAATTGATAATCAAGACGAAGAGGCGAGATTTTGCAAACACTGCGGAGTGGAATTTACTCAATCAAAAGTGCGAAGATCTCGAATGGGATACATCAAAATGGGTTGTGCAGTAACTCATGTCTGGTATTTGAAGCGGCTTCCGAGTTATATTGCGAATATTCTATCCAAACCTCTAAAGGAATTAGAAAAACTAGTTTATTGCGATGTGTGACTTGATTATATGATTTTATTTTAACAAGTTTAATAACTGTTATCTCTTCCAGTTCAAAAGGGATGTTTTCAATTTTGACGTGTTACTTTTTTAGAAGTAATGTGAAACTCAAAGCTTCAATTCTATATTCCAGGGTTACTTAAAATTGAAAAACACTAATAAGACTTCGTAAAGTAGAAACTTATTACATAATTGATGATTATCAAATGGGGTTTGATAAAATTCAATTATTCATTTGAATCGAAGGATTTTAGGAGGATATGGAGATAAAATTTATTCATCGCACATATGTTTTGAATAGGATATGAACCATCGAAGTAAAGTAATAACCTAAAGAAAAAAAAAAAAAGAATAACATCATAAACAAGCAAAATCCCTTCTTCTGATACACATGCATCTATTGTGATAATAATGTTTATTATTCAAAGGGAATAAGATTATTCAAGAATGATAACAATATGGAATTCGTAGGAATATATAGGCAACTAAAAAATTATTTAATCAGAATAATAACTTGAATAAAAAGTAACTTTGCTATATCACACTAAAAATAAAATTTTAGTTTATTTTAGAAAAATATTCAAACTAAAATAAAAGAAAGGTTATTTGAGCCGGATGAGATTAAAATCTCATGTCCGATTCTTGAGGGGGATCTAAAAAAGACCCATCCCAATCTTTTTGTTTATAGGCCTGGATATAAAAAACCGACTTTGTTACGATTACGAGGTTTGTTTGAATATGATCATTCTGATTCAAAGAAGGAGTCGTGGAGATCTGTTCTACCTTACTTTTTTTCTACGACAGGACTCAGAGAATTTCAAGATCGGGAAGTATCTACTGGAGGAGATGCTGTACAAAAACAATTGGCAAGTTTGGATTTACAAGATGCTATTGATGAAGCATATTTTGAATGGGAGTACTTATCACAACAAGATCCGACTGGAAATGAATGGGAAGATCAAAATATTCAGAGACGGAAAGATTATCTGGTTAGGCGTATAAAATTGGCCGGATATTTTATTCAAACTGGTATCAAACCGGAATGGATGGTGCTTAATTTTTTACCAGTTCTTCCTCCTGAATTAAGACCTATGTTTCAATTAGTCGGAGGTGAATTAGTGACATCTGATTTGAATGAACTTTATCGTAAAATTATTTATCGAAATAATATGCTCATTGAATTTCTTGTTAAGAATGAGTATACACCAGAAGGATTAATAATTTGCCAAAAAAGATTAGTTCAAGAAGCTGTAGATTCACTTCTCGATAATGGAATACGCGGACAACCAACGAAAGATAGTCATAATAGACCATACAAATCATTTTCGGATTTACTTGAAGGTAAAGAAGGTAGATTTCGGGAAAATTTATTAGGAAAAAGGGTCGATTATTCCGGTCGTTCCGTTATTGTTGTAGGTCCATCTCTTTCATTACATCAATGTGGATTACCTCGAGAAATTGCATTAGAACTTTTTCAACCGTTTATAATTCGTGGCTTAATTGGACGCTATTTCGCTCGCAATCTGCGAGCTGCTAAGGATATAATTCGAAATAAAGAACCTGTTATATGGAAAATTCTTTGGGAAGTGATGAAAGGACATCCGGTCCTTTTAAATAGAGCTCCTACATTACACAGGTTAGGTGTACAAGCATTTCAACCAATTTTAATGGATGGTCGTGCCATTCGTTTACACCCTTTAGTTTGTGCCGGATTTAATGCAGATTTTGATGGGGATCAAATGGCTGTTCATATACCTTTATCCTTAGAAGCTCAAACCGAAGCTCGTTTTCTCATGCTTTCTAATACAAATTTAGTATCCCCGGCCACTGGTGATCCTATTGCAATTCCCACACAAGATATGCTTTTGGGACTTTATGTATTAACACTTGAAGATTATAGAGGGATTTATAACAAAAAGCTTTATTCGTTCCACCAGAATAATTCTAGATTGTTTAAGCTACCGTATTTCACTAATTATGATGGTGTACTTAAAGCTAACGAGTGTGGACAAATTAATTTGCATAGTTCGTTGTGGATTCGATGGAATTTTTCTTTAGGTATAATCAATTTAATAAATCGAGAATTTCCTGTTGAGATTCAATATGACTCGTCTGGAATATCTATTCACGTTTATGATACTTATCAGATTAGACGAAATAGAAAGAAGGAGATACTCAGTACATACGTTCTTACAACAACTGGTCGTATTTTGTTTAATCAGCAAATAGAAGAAGCTTTGCAAGGATCTTTGAAGGTTTCTCCATATCGAGAAAAATCAAGACCAGTCATACCAGTTTGATCAATTTTTTTTTCCATCAACTAGAAAAGGATGTTCTAGTTGATGGAAGCAATTAAAGAAACGTTTGACATATCTAATGAATCGTTTAAAATTACCACTTAATTTATTAATTTTTTTTATAGGTTTGAGGGTCCAATAATGGCAGATCAAGCAAAATTACCTTTTTATAACAGACTTGTAGATAAAACTGTCATAAAACAAATAATAAGCAGATTAATAGCTTACTTTGGAGTTACATATACAACAAATGTTCTAGATCAATTAAAAACTTTAGGTTTTCAACAAGCTACCAAAGCTTCTATTTCATTAGGAATTGATGATTTAGTATCTTCGCCTTCTAAAACATGGCTGATACGCGATGCGGAACAACAAGGTTCTATTTCCGAACAAAGTTATCAAGCTGGAGGTATAAATGCCGTAGAACGATTACGTCAATTGATTGAGACCTGGTATGCTACTAGTGAATATTTGAAACGGGAAATGAACCCTAACTTTAATATTAGTGATCCTTCAAATCCAGTTCATATGATGTCTTTTTCAGGAGCTCGCGGAAGTATATCCCAGATTCATCAATTGGTGGGTATGCGGGGATTGATGTCTGATCCCCAAGGCCAAATTATTGATCTACCTATCCAAAGTAATTTTCGAGAAGGGCTTTCTCTTTCAGAATATATAATTTCTTGTTATGGTGCTCGGAAGGGTGTTGTGGATACTGCGGTACGCACAGCAGATGCTGGATATCTTACACGTCGACTTGTTGAAGTGGTTCAACATATTGTTGTGCGTAAGAAAGATTGTAAAACGTTTAAAGGGATTTCTTTCAGTTCTTCACAAAATGATGATCAATCTATACGAACTATATCTCATCAAAGACTAATTGGACGTGTATTAGCAGAAAGTGTCTATTGGGATCAACGATGTATTGCTATACGAAATCAGGATATAAGTAATGAACTTGCTATAAAATTAGTACTAATTCCAAGTCAACCTCTTTTGATCCGGTCCCCTTTAGTGTGTAAAGGTTTTGCTTGGGTTTGTCAATTATGTTACGGATGGAGTCTTCATCAGCATGATTTGGTTGAATTAAGTGAAGCGGTAGGTATTATTGCCGGACAATCAATTGGAGAACCAGGAACTCAATTAACGTTAAGAACTTTTCATACTGGAGGGGTTTTTACGGGAGATATTGCAGAACATATAAGAACTCCAATTAGCGGTATTATTAATTTCAATCCGAATTTGATTTCTCCAACTCGTACAAGACATGGATATCCTGCTTGGATCTGTGAGGAAAGTTTACCGGTTCGCGTTGAAAATACAAATGAAATACATGATTTACTTATTCCCTCTGAAAGTCTTATTCTTATTCAAAATAACCACTACATCGAAGCCAAACAGATTATTGCAGAAGTACGTACTGCTAACCCTCCTATTAAGGAAACGGTTGAAAAAAATGTTTATTCCAACCTTACCGGTGAACTGCATTGGAGTACAATTGTATGTCACTTGCCCGAACAAAAGAAAAGCACTATTCATACTGTGCTTAAAACAGGTCATTTATGGATTTTATCCGGAATTATTCATGAATTTAACAACAAACCTTTCTATTTCTATAAAGATATGGATAGAATTGATTATAAAAAAAACCTTACTGGATCTGTTTTATTAGTAAATCCCCTAGAAAGTAGGGATGACTTTAAATTAGCGAAAAAGGGTCTTTTTGATAAAGATGAGCAAGATTGTACTTCTTCTATCATAGATTCTAAATTGACTAAACGATTGTCGAATTTTTCAGATTCTATCATCATTATCTCCAAGTCCAAAATCAAATATAATAAAAGAACAAAAGAAATTTTCTTATTGGTTGAACGAAAAAAAGCTTGTGATAACAAAGTTTTTTATGCTTCTTTTGTTCTTGGAATACCTAAGAATCACGTATTGAAACATGACGATATCTTTGCTGTTTTTGATAATCCTGAATATCAGACTAATGTTTCAGGAATAATTCGATATGGTACTGTAAAGGTTAATTCCGTCGCAGCTCAAAATAATATTATAAATAATAAAACAAGTAGAATTTGGGAAAAAAAATATGAAATTTTCCGAGGAGGTACTTTTTTCTTAATTCCTGAAGAACGATATATTGTATATAATTCTTCGTCTATTTTAATTTCAAACAACAGTATTATTTATGAAAATACACAGATTACGCCCACTATTACTAGTCGTATCGGCGGATTAGTACAAATAAAAAAAATAAAAGATACATACGAAATACGAATCTTGCCTGGAACTCTTTATTATTTGAAGAACATTCGTAATGTATATAAAAAAAATAATGCATTGGTACCACCTCATAGATTCATATTCGATAACGTTCAATTCAATACATGGACTTATTTACAATGGGTTACGCCTATTAAGAAAAAAGGTTTTCTTTTTATTAGACCGGTATTCGAATATGTTATATCAAATGATTTTTATGCAAGGATTCCGGTTTCGAGTTTGTTTAATAAACAAGATTTAGTTAATTTTCGAATCACTCAATACCTCTTATATAGGGATGGTGAGAGAGTTATATCGCGTCGTAATAGAAATATTCAATTGGTTCAAACTTGTTTAATTCCCAATTGGAAAAATAAAGCGCTTAAAAAAATAATACATATTTCTCTTCTGAAACTAGCAATTAAAAAAACTTGTAGGTGTTTCTTACAAATAAGTTTAACGGAACCTAATGCTTCTTTTTTTGTAGAAAACACTAGTAATAATTTAGCAAAATGTGTTTTTGGCAAGAAACCCCCTTCCAATGCTATGTTGTTTTATTCCAAGAATCAATTATGGATCAATAAGCACGGTACTATTCGACTAGTATCAGATGAAAAGAAAAGCATTGTTATGTTATCAACTTCAGATTTTTACCGGAATCTTCTATTTACAGATTCAGAAAATTTAACTTCAAAGGGTTGGAGTAGTAAGGAGTCTCGAATCAAAGGTGCGTTACAAAATCAATATTTGTCAAATGAATTGGAAAAAGCTTTCACAGAGAATTCAAACTTATTTTCTCGAGATTTCAAAAATAAACAAAACCACCCGGTACTCTTTTTTAGTAAAAGTTTGATTTCAGAAACCCAGCCTTTTCGAGGTTTTTTGGGTAACTTACATCAATTACAAGGTTTTTTTATTCCAAAGTTAAAACATTGGATAGGTAAAAATAGTTTTTCAAACAATTTAAATAAAAGCGGTCTGAAAGATACTTATGATATCTCTTACCAATTTCTATCAGATGAGATCGGATTTTCATATCATTATTATTCGATATATCATGGAAAAGTAAAAATAGTTTCTATATTCTCATCAAATTGGTATAAAGATGAGAAAGTAGATTCCGTATTATATAAGCTCGGACATTTTGTGTTCAAAGATGTTTGTTTATTTGCAGAGAAAAGATCTTCTCAATCTGGTCAAATGATAGCTATTGACAAAAATTCTTTTATTTATCGATTGTCCGAACCATATTTGGTTAGTGAAGGAACAATTGTTCATAAAAATTATGGTGCTATTTTTCGGGAGGGAGATACATTAATAACACTTACATATGAAAGATTGAAGTCTTCCGATATTATTCAAGGTCTACCAAAAGTGGAACAATTATTAGAAGCTCGTTCACCCAATTCAATTTCAATTAATTTGGAAAGAGGTTTTTTAGGTTGGAAGAGAAGTATCAACAAATTAATTGGATATATTGGAAGCCATTATATTAGTGCCCAGTTGAGTCTTCAAGAAAGTGGAACGAATATAGTAGATCAAATTCAGAGAGTTTATCGGTCTCAAGGTGTACAAATAGCGGATAAGCATATTGAGATTATCGTTCGCCAAATGACTTCCAAAGTTCTAATCCTGGAAGGTGAATTGTGCAATATTTTTTTACCCGGAGAGTTAATTGAATTACCACGGATTCAAAGAATGAATCGTATTTCAGAGCAATTCATTGTGTATAAACCCATTATTTTGGGAATAACAAAAGCATCTCTGAATACTACAAGTTTCTTAGCAGAAGCTAGTTTTCAAGAAACCACACGAGTTTTAGCTAAAGCTGCTATTCGAGGTCGGGTTGATTGGTTAAAAGGATTGAAAGAAAATGTAATTGTTGGAAGAATAATTCCGGCTGGTACTGGAAGTTCGGAATTTAGACATAAAAACCAAAAGGTTTCATCAGAACATAAAAAATTAAGTTTGGTAGACAAAAAGAAAAGTAAAAAAAAAAAAGTAAAAAAACATGCAACGAAAAACTTGGAACATTGATCTAGAAGAAATGATGAAAGCGGGAGTTCATTTTGGTCATCAGGTACAGAAATGGAATCCTAAAATGGCACCTTATATCTTCACAGAACAGAAAGGTGTTCATATTTTAAATCTAACTCAAACTGCTCGTTTTTTATCGGAAGCTTGTGATTTATTGTTTAATGCAGCAAATGAAGGAAAACAGTTTATGGTAGTAGGTACGGACCACCAGGTGTCTGATTTGGTAAAATTAGCAGCTTCCAAAGCTAGATGCCATTATGTAAATCAAAAATGGCTTGGTGGTATGTTAACCAATTGGTCTACTATTGAAACACGCCTCCAAGAATTTGAAGAGTTGGAAAAGAAACAGAATTTGGGTGGACTTCATCGATTTCCAAAAAGAGAAACTGCAGTAGCTAAAAAACAATTATCTTCATTACAAAAATATTTAGGTGGAATTAAATATATGACAACTCTACCTGATATTGTGATTATTGTTAATCAACATAAGGAATTAACTGCTATTAAAGAATGTAGGATTTTGGGAATTCCAACAATCTGTATTGTTGATACAGATTGTAATCCAGATCTTGTTGATATTCCGATTCCAGCTAATGATGACGCGCGATCTTCAGTTCGCTGGATACTTAATGAATTAGCATCTGCAATTCGTGAAGGTCGGCCTAATGAGATTACCTCCTAAAAAAATTATTAATATTCAATTTCCTTTTTTTAGGTTCGAACTAAGGGATAATTGAATTAAAAAATATTATAATTTTAGTATTTTTGATAAATCTTAGTTTCATGATAGATAAGTTAACTTACAAGTTTTTCTTTAATGTGTACTTGTTTCATTGATATATATCATTTAATAAATGATGATGCTGAGTGATTAGTTACTTACTAACTAAGTATTCTATTTTGACGAAAAAAAAAATAGAAACTCATGGATAACCTTGCCAAAATTTGAGTCTAAAGTATGGAAATATTAGAAAAAATGAAACTATTTTTGGATCTTGATTCTATGTCTCACTCGTAAAAATAATGAGACAAATAGAAAACGTATTACAAGCAATTTTTTTTTGTTAACATCATTTTTACATTTTTAATTTTTTTCATCGGAATGAATCGATAAGAAAAGGGGATCTATGAATATTCAACAATTAACCACAACTACGATGAATGATTTATATCAAATAGCAGGTGTGGAAGTGGGTCAACATTACTATTGGGAAGTAGGTACTTTCCAAGTTCATGCACAGGTTTTAATAACGTCTTGGGTAGTTATGGGTATATTGCTTGGTTTTTCGCTTGTGTCTACTCGTAATTTACAAACAATCCCTACGGGTAGTCAAAATTTCATAGAATATGTTTTGGAATTCATTCGAGACTTAACTCGAACGCAGATAGGGGAAGACGAATATCGTCCTTGGGTTCCTTTTATTGGTACATTATTTCTTTTTATTTTTGTTTCTAATTGGTCGGGTGCTCTTATTCCGTGGAAAATTATTCAATTACCTCACGGCGAATTAGCTGCACCAACAAATGATATCAATACTACTGTTGCTTTAGCTTTACTGACCTCCATAGCATATTTCTATGCAGGTTTGCAAAAGAGAGGTATAAGTTATTTTGGTAAATATATTCAGCCAACTCCAATACTGTTACCAATCAATATTCTCGAAGATTTTACCAAACCCTTATCATTAAGTTTTCGACTTTTTGGAAATATACTAGCTGACGAATTGGTAGTTGCAGTTTTAATCTCATTGGTACCTCTAGTAGTTCCAATACCTATGATGTTTTTAGGATTATTCACAAGTGGTATCCAAGCTTTAATTTTTGCAACTTTGGCTGCAGCTTATATTGGAGAATCTATGGAAGGTCATCATTAATTTCTTATTTTTGTCGTTATTTTTACATAATAAAAAAGAAAATTCAAGTAAATAGTAATATACTTAGTTTTTTCAGAATGATCAGAAGTTAATAAATGAGTTTTCAATTTTGAATGAATTCATTATAATCAATCTACAGTACTTTCTTCAATATATATTACTTACATAAAAGAGTTCTTTTATTTTTATTCTTTGGGGAATAACTTTTACAGAAAAAGAAATATTGTTAACTAGTAGAAAGCATTTTGGCTACGTCCAAATAAATAGATTTCTCTTTCTATCGATACTTTTCACAAATGTAAAAATTTTTGCAGTTATATATATATATACATTTTTTTTAGATATATCGAAAATTTCTAGTTTTTTTGTTCCAACGGGATGAAACGTAAAAAAAGTAATTTCATAAACGAATGAAATCTATCCAATTTAATCTAAGGAGATTAATATGAATCCTATAATTTCGGCTGCGTCTGTTCTTGCTGCTGGTTTGGCTGTCGGGCTGGCTTCGATTGGACCTGGTGTGGGTCAAGGCACTGCAGCTGGTCAAGCTGTAGAAGGAATTGCAAGACAACCAGAAGCGGAAGGTAAAATTCGCGGTACATTATTGTTAAGTTTAGCTTTCATGGAAGCTTTGACTATTTATGGATTGGTTGTAGCGCTAGCACTTCTATTTGCAAATCCTTTTGTGTAAACAAAATGATTCCTATTAAATAAACCGTAGTTATGTAAAAATGTTTTCTCTTTGTTTTATCATTTTTGATTTAAATATTTATAAAAATGGTAAAACAATAAGAAATTAATAATTACAAAAGAAGCCTCTTTTTTTTTTAGTTAAAATAGTTACTGTCTAGGGTTTAATAAAAAATTAGAAACCCTTTTTATTCCTTACGGAATCATATTGAATGATTAGGATCGTTTTCAAGTAACAAAATCCTATCAAGATTTATGATTCCATACGGGATTTTTTAGTAAAGGATCGCATGAAATTCATAGCCTATTATGGGAGAGATATATTATGAGAATTGTCAATGGTTTTTTAATTTCCTCAAATCATTGGCCTTTAGCTGGAAGTGTTGGTTTGAATACCAATATTTTGGAAATAAACATCATTAATTTAGGTGTTGTACTTGCGGTCTTATTTTACTTTGGAAAGGGAGTGTGTGCGGGTTGTATTTTCGAATAATATAGCTGATCTAATTCAGCTGCATCTTCGCCAATAGGTGCAAATCCCAACGAATTACTTACGAATAAACAATATCTAAGGACTAGAGCATGTCGTCTTATGATAGGTCTATTGGGAAAAAAAAAATTCTCAATATATTAGGGAAAATTTTTATGGTTAAAGCCAAATCGCTTGAAGTCTGAGCAATAAATTTTATGGGTTTTCTTTCTCCAATATATAGAAAAGTGTATTCTAAAAATAGAATCATTAAATTCATTTGATATATAACACTCATATCAAAATGATTTTGGATTATTGATTCAACTTTTTTTTTTTTTCTCGAAAAAATCCTTTAAATTTAAAGGAATTTTTATTGCTATATTGACAACCTGTTTAAATATTATATATTTGATTCGAATAAACAATTTTATGGATAGCTAACTAGTTTTTGTTGTCACGAGAGCCCTTGATAAAAAAAGGATTGAGAAGATAAAATTTCAATTTAAATCCTAGTAGAGGGGCAGGCTCCGCTGATAAATAGCTAGGAGCAGGAAAGCCGAATGAATCGAAAGATTCATGTTCGGTTTGGGAAGAGATTAGTAATTACCACAATATAAAATCATATATTATTTGTCGGTAAATATAGAATCTACTTCATTAAGTAATTTATTAAATAATCGTAAACGAACCATATTGAGTACCATTCGTGATGCGGAAGAACGATATGAAGAAGCTACTGAGAAACTTAAACAAGCCCGGTCTCGTTTACAACAAGCAAAAGGTAAAGCAGAGGATATCAGGTCTAACGGACTTGCACAGATGGAAAAAGAAAAACAAGATTTAATTGATGCCGCCGATGGAGATTCAAAACGATTGGAAGAGTCAAAAAATTATACCATTCGATTCGAGGAACAACGAGCAATTGAGCAAGTTCGACAAGAAGTTTCTCGTCTAGCTCTAGAAAGGGCTTTAGAAAGTTTGAAAAATCGTTTGAACATAGAATTACAATCACGCATGATTGATTATCATATTGGCCTATTCCGGGCTATGGAAAAACTAATTGATTAGACGGTACTTCTTCTTATCAAAAAACGATAAAAAAAAATCTAATGGTGAATATAAATATTAGACCTGACGAAATTAGTAGTATCATTCGGAAACAAATTGAATGCTATAGTCAAGAAATAAGAATCTTGAATATAGGAATCGTGCTTCAAGTTGGAGACGGCATTGCTCGTATCTATGGTCTAGACAAAGTAATGGCAGGTGAGCTGGTTACGTTTGAAGATGGTACTATTGGTATTGCATTGAATTTGGAATCAGATAACGTTGGGGTTGTTTTAATGGGTGATGGTTTAATGATACAAGAAGGAAGTTCGGTAAGAGGAACGGGTAAGATTGCGCAGATTCCTGTTAGTGATTCGTATTTAGGTCGTGTTGTTAATGCTTTAGCTCAACCTATTGATGGTAAAGGTCCAATTTCAGCGTCTGAATATAGATTAATTGAATCTCCTGCACCTGGTATTATTTCAAGACGTTCCGTATATGAACCTATGCAAACTGGACTTATTGCTATTGATGCCATGATTCCTATAGGACGTGGGCAGCGGGAATTAATAATTGGAGATAGACAGACTGGTAAAACAGCAGTAGCAACCGATACAATTTTGAATCAGAAAGGTCAAAATGTTGTATGTGTTTATGTCGCTATTGGCCAAAAAGCTTCTTCTGTTGCTCAAGTAGTCAATACCTTCCAAGAACGTGGTGCAATGGAATATACAATTATAGTTGCAGAATCTGCAAATTCACCTGCGACTTTACAATACCTTGCTCCTTATACCGGAGCAGCTTTGGCTGAGTATTTCATGTATCGTAACCAACATACTTTGATTATTTATGATGATCTTTCCAAACAAGCGCAGGCTTATCGACAAATGTCATTATTGTTAAGAAGACCGCCTGGTAGAGAAGCATATCCTGGAGATGTTTTTTATCTTCATTCTCGTCTTTTGGAACGAGCCGCTAAATTAAGTTCTGAGTTAGGTGAAGGAAGTATGACTGCTTTACCTATAGTTGAAACTCAGGCTGGAGATGTTTCAGCCTATATCCCGACAAATGTAATTTCTATTACTGATGGTCAAATTTTTTTATCCGCGGATTTATTTAATGCTGGTATTCGCCCGGCGATTAATGTTGGTATTTCCGTATCAAGAGTAGGATCTGCTGCTCAGATAAAAGCTATGAAACAAGTATCCGGGAAATTGAAGTTAGAATTAGCTCAATTTGCAGAACTTGAAGCTTTTTCGCAATTTGCTTCAGATCTTGATAAAGCTACACAAAATCAATTAGCAAGGGGTCAACGATTACGTGAATTACTTAAACAGTCTCAATCAGCTCCTTTATCTGTTGAAGAGCAAGTAGCTACTATTTATACTGGAGTAAATGGATATCTAGATGTATTAGAGGTGGATCGAGTCAAGATCTTTTTGATCCAGTTACGTGAATTTATAGTAACAAACAGGCCTCAATTTGGGGAAATTATCCGTTCTACAAAAACTTTTACACAACAAGCTGAAGATATTTTGAAACAAGCAATTAAAGAATATCTTCAATTATTTATGCTTCAAGAGAAGTAACTAATTAAAAATAGCTAAAAAAAAAAAACAACTAATCCAATCCAAAGTTATTTTATTGTTTTTTGATTAGATGCCTACTTATTATCTATTATCCTGACACTAAAATTTTGTAATTGTTAAGAAGATTACGTCCAATAGGATTTGAACCTATATTAGAGGTTTAGAAGACCTCTGTCCTATCCATTAGACGATGGACGCGCTTTCCTTACTCCATTCTCGGTACATAGATCTTTCTGATTGGAAGAAATCTATTACCGAGAAGAAGGAAAGTTAATAAAAGAAAATGAAAAAATTCATGTATAATTTATCTTTATTCTTCATTAAACTAGTTTGATTTATTGTCTATAGCGGGTAGCGGGAATCGAACCCGCAACATTAGCTTGGAAGGCTAAGGGTTATAGTCGATGTTTTCAATTTAAATATGACTAAACACCTCTAATTCAGAACCGAACATGAAAGTTTCTTTTCATTCGGCTCCTTCATGAATTTTTTTTTTTTCCTAGATTCATGACATCTACGTCAGTGTTGCTATCTTAATCATAATTTAAGATAAATATTTACTTCTCAGATGATCCCCCAAAAAAATAAAAATAGAATGAAATTAATTTCTTTTTCAATAAATTAATTTCATTCTATTTTTATTTTAAATTACTTCGTTCTCTATTTCTTTTGTTTCTAATCTTAAGGATAATATTAATTCTCCTACCGAGCTTTGTTTTTCGCTGAATAATCTTAGTAAACTAAGATAACTTTTTCTGCAGCTGTTATTCATTCAATATGATTGTAATGATTTAGTTACGATGAGAATAAGCTTTTTGATTGCCTATCCATTAATTAGAATCCATTAAAGAATTTATGGATCAATAAAATACTATTTTGCTTCTCAATACTCTTAAATTTGGAGATGGAGAACTAGTTTGTTTTTCCTATTTAATCTATTATAGGGGAGGCTTTTTTTCTCCGACAGAAATAAAGTTTTTGGATTTTCACGAAATCCGAATATTGGTTAATTTTATTTATTAACGTTGGAACGAATCACACTTTTACCACTAAACTACACCCGCTATTACTATATTATATATGAAGATTCATTTATATGTCCAATAGTTTTTAAATTTTTCATTCCACAAAGTTCCATGCAAGTTTTATGATTTAATTAAAATTTTTTGATACGATTTAATCAAAATAAAACATTAATTTTTTAGGGTGGGTGGGGGGAGGGGTGGGGACTGCTAGAATGAGGCAAATTTTGATCGAGTCGAAACAATTTTTATTTTTCCTGTTATTGCTATTTATCTACGTTTATTTTTACCTTTTATTATACTAGCTGCTGTTCAAACGACACTTTTGATTAATATTTCATAAAGATTTATGATTCCGAACCCTCCCCACTTCTGAATTCACGCCCCTAAATGTTTTGGTTCATTCAGTAGTTTTATGTATTATTCTGAAGATCGCATGCGGAAGTCATAGGTTTCCTCTTCGTGATGCTAGTAGAGCAATTATTAATGGTCCTGATACAACTATAAGAGCTAAAACAACCAGTTGTGCAATAAGTTCAAGATTCATTATAACAAAACCCCTTAAAAATATTGAAATTGATAAATGATAGAGTGATACAGATATTAATCTCTTTGTATATTGAATGAAAATACCGACCATATAATTCTAAATCTTTTTTTATTCATTAATCCATATGACAATTTAAGATCAGACTTATTTTTTTTTCATTTAATAGCTATAGTAGAATAACATCAGTACAATAAATACTGAAACGTTTTTTTCTGATCCATTTTAAAGTCATTAAATTAAATTGCTTTATAAATCCAATTGAATATAAAACATAAAAAAGGAGAATATTGAATAATGACTTCCTTATCTGATGGTCAAATTATGATAGCTCTTGTTAGTGCTTTGATAACTAGCATTTTTGCTGTTCGATTGGGCTTAGCATTGTCTCAATAAATTTTTTTTTTTAACAAGAAAGGACTAAAAATGAAGACTAATCATGTGCTAGCACACGATTAGTCTTCATTTTTGTTTTATTTCTTTTTTTTTCTATTTTATCTTCCGGAGAGATGGCCGAGAGGTTTAAAGCGTCGGATTGCTAATCCGTTGTACGAAATACCTTTGTACCGAGGGTTCGAATCCCTCTCTCTCCTTTATTTTAAATATCCAAAACTACAAAATAAATCTTAATATTTTTTTTTATGTACCGTCGAAAGATTTTTATTCTTTACGACCGGGATTACGACTGGGATCATTCGATAAAAAACCAAAAACGAACAGAGAAACAAAAAAAATAACTACTGTATAAACAAATAGCTTAAGAGTGAGCATGACCTAATCTCCAGGATCATTACTAAGGTTGTAAAATGAATTGTCTTCCAATTAGTTATACCATATTTAGTTCCTACTCTGTAAGTGCAGGAAGAAAAAAAAATAGAAAAAACTTACAACTAAAACAAATATTTGTTGTATTTAAATAATATCGGTAAGGAGAAAGAGGGATTTGAACCCTCGTTAACGTAAGTTAAAACGATTTTCGATATCGTCACGATCAACCACTCTGCCATTTCTCCAACAAATGAACGAAAGAAAATTTTTATTAACTTGATGAAGTTTATTTCTTATTTGCAGTTTTTTTTTATTCAGAAAAAAAAAAGAAAAAAATCTATCTTTAACCGCCTTTTTTTCCGATTCGAAAGGCGGAGTACACTACCTCCGCCCTTAACTCAAAAAAAGGGAAATAATTAAACGAAAAAAAACTAATTATAGTCTAGAACTCGAAATTATACAGATCAATACAAGATATAGAAGTTACAATCTGAGTTTCTTGATCTAAAAAAAAAGAAAGTATCATCGAAAACTTACTGCGGCTTGCCATACAAAGGCTAATAGAAAAAAAAGTAAGGGTATTATTGGCATTATATCTACAATTGGATCAAAAATTGCATAAGCTTCAGGTAGCTTCGCAAAACAAAAACTATCAAAAATTAAATTGTTTTCTATATAGATGCTATACATGATTAAAATCCTTATTTATTATTTTTATTATTTACAAATAAAATGAAACTTAATACAGTTTAGCATGAAAATAAGATTTTAACTAAAAAATTTTCAAACTTTCATTTTTTTTTTATTTCTCTCTTTTTATTTAAATCTCAAATAATCTTTGAGCATACATGGCAAAAAAAAAACAAAAATAATTTCTCTAAAACTATAATATAGAATATAGCTAAATGAAAGTTACTATTCAAATTTTTTTTGGGGCGTGGCCAAGTGGTAAGGCAATGGGTTTTGGTCCTATTATTCGGAGGTTCGAATCCTTCCGTCCCAGAGGAGTATAGATAATCTGTCGTTTTTAACGAAAGAAAAAGCAGACTTAAAGTAAAAATTAGAACTAAGTTTATTGAATTTCTTGTTAAAAAAAGAATAAAACGTAATACGATATAAAATAAATTTTGATTTCAAAGGGTTGCTTTGACTACATCCACATAGAAAAAAAAAAAAAAAAAAAAATTAAATTTGTTCTTATAAAAAAAAATAGAAAGGGATCAAAAAGTAATTAATATGAAGTTAGTTTATTGGATGTATACCGGTCCAGCTCATGTTGGTATATTGCGAGTAGCTAGTTCTTTTAAGAATGTTCATGCTATAATGCATGCTCCCCTCGGAGATGATTATTTCAATGTTATGCGTTCTATGTTAGAAAGGGAACGGGATTTTACTCCAGTTACCGCTAGTATTATAGATCGTTATGTACTTGCTCGTGGATCGAAGGAAAAAGTTTTTAAAAATATTCTCAGAAAAGATAAAGAGCAAAGACCTGATCTTATTGTTTTAACACCCACGTGTACTTCTAGTATATTGCAGGAGGATCTGCAAAATTTTGTAAATCGAGCTTCGTTATCTGCTCGGTCAGATGTAATTCTCGCAGATGTTAATCATTATCGAGTTAATGAGTTTCAGGCAGCCGATCGAACTTTGGAACAAATCGTTCGGTATTACTTGCTCAAAGCACGTGAACAAGGATTTTTAAAAAATCAATATGTGACAACTGTACCATCGGTTAATATAATAGGTATATTTACATTAGGATTTCACAATCAACATGACTCTCGTGAATTAAAACGATTATTAGAAGATTTGGGTATTAAAATTAATGAAATAATTCCTGAAGGAGCTTCTGTTAAAAATCTTATAAACTTACCACAAGCTTGGTTCAATATAGTTCCCTACCGTGAAGTGGGTTTAATGACTGCCTCATTTCTACAGAAAGATTTTGGTATGCCTTATATATTAACAACACCGATGGGTATAATTGATACAGCAGATTTCATTCGACAAGTACAAAAAAATGTTAATAAGCTAGCGCCATTCTTTTTGAAAAAAACATTTGATTTTGAATCTTATATAGATTATCAAACGAAATTTGTTTCCCATGCTGCTTGGTTTTCTCAATCTACTGATTGGCAAAATTTAACAGGTAAAAAAGCTGTGGTTTTTGGTGATGCAACTCATGCTGCTTCGATGACTAAAATAATGGTCCGAGAAATGGGAATTCATGTTAGTTGTGCAGGTACTTTTTGCAAACATGATAGCATTTGGTTCAAAGAACAAGTTCAAGACTTTTGTGATGAAATTATTATCACGGAAGATCATGCTGAAGTAGCAAACACAATTTCTCGGCTTGAGCCATCAGCTATTTTTGGTACCCAGATGGAACGTCATATTGGTAAGCGCCTCGGAATACCTTGTGGGGTTATTTCATCACCAGTTCATATCCAGAATTTTCCATTAGGATATCGTCCTTTCTTAGGCTTTGAAGGAACTAATCAAATAGCGGATTTAGTTTATAATTCATTCACGTTAGGTATGGAAGACCATCTTCTAGATGTTTTTGGTGGTCATGAGAACAAAAAAGTTTTAACTAAATTATTATATAAAAAGACCAAATTTTATTGGACTGTTGAGAGCCAGATTGAATTACAAAAAATTCCTGGTTTTGTAAGGGATAAAATTAAAAGAAATACTGAAAAATTTGCAAGACAAAAAAATGTAAGAACGATTACGGTTGATATTATGTATGCAGCGAAAAAATCATTTACAAATAATTTGATTTAAAACGCACTTAAAGCAGTAATCATAATTAAAATAAAACAAATAAATTTATTCATTCTATTGTCTTGGTTCTTTGTCTATTTTTTTTTTTTTACATGTATAGTATATATGCGTAATTTCAATTCTATTTTCTAGTTGATTCAAGTCAAAAAAAAGTTGTGAATATAAGGTTTTCTAAAACGAAAAAGAGTAAGTGAGTCAAACTTTGGGTTCATCTGTCTAATTTTTATGTATTTTTTATGGATCATTTAGATAATTTTTGGAATCTATCGCCTTCTTTACTGAAAAACTATTTATGATTTGTATTTTTCTAAAATAGAAAAAGTAGACATCGAAAAGATTCATTTTTATAATTTATAGAAGAAACAATATATGTATATTGTTTTTTTATTTCTATCAAAAAAAAAAAGAAAGTTTGTAAATTTTTTTATCAAGATTTCACAAAAATTATTAATAATAATAAATAGAACAAAACAAATGACCAAAGTAAATTTAATTTTGTAGGGTGAAATAAATGATATCTTTTTTTAACTCATTGCAAATGTTTTTGTATTATCCGGGTTTTTTCATTTTTTTGTATTTCTATTTGGTTTTTTTTATTCCTTTAAAGAATTATCTTTCCAAAATAAATTACTCAAAATATCTTGAATTTTTTTATAAAATTACAAAAATAGATTATCGTAAGGAATAATATTTCTAGAATATTAGAAAGTAGTTTCCCTAAATTTAAAGTATTTGGGGAAACTTGTAATACAAGGGAAAAAAATGCTGTTCCTTTTTTTTTTTATTTTTTTTCGAAATCTTTTTTATTTAGAAAAAAATAAAAAAAAAAGACCTAAATAGGATTTGAAACAGTTTCATATTGACAATTACTCTTCTTATTCCATATAATAAAGTGTAAATTTGTTTTACGAACATTATCAATTACTAAAAATTTTGTAAAACAATAAAAAAGCAAGTGGGTTGCTAACTCAATGGTAGAGTACTCGGCTTTTAAGTGCGACTGAGTGATTTCACACACTAGGATGAAAAAAATCATCCAACCCCATTCAGAAGGGTTAATTAATACGATCACGACTAATTTCCAAAGATAAAAAAAAAGGAATAAAAAAAGCATGTCGAATTCTCGCCGCATTTTTAATCTAAAAAATATATATATTTAATGTGTATATAGAAAAAAAAAGAATTTGATTCAATTGAAAACTTTTTTTTGGGGTAATGAGAAAGGTCGATGGGTTAATGGATAAGGCTTGTGAGGCTTGAATCAGAGGTAAACGAAACCGGAGGAACGAGCGTCCCCTCAGAAAAAATAAAAAAAAAAAGAATTCTGTAATCTCTTCAATGGTTGGTTGTTAAATGCTAATCAGTAACTGATTTAAGAGAGGTTTTTATAAATCTATTACGAGATTCTATATAGAATACCTGAGAAGAATCCTAAACACTCAATTAAAAAAATGTGTCGAAATAACCAGTTTACCAATCACAAAAATTAAAAAATTATTGGTTGATTGGAAGAGCAATCATTTTGAAATAAACTTTTTTTTTATTCAGTAAATTATCGAAAAAAAGATTGCACGGTGTATTAAGAAGATTTAGATTTATTAAAACTTGTTCCAATGAAAATAACAGACAAAAAATTAATAATTTTTGAAAATAATTCAAAAAAGGTAACACGTCAAGAATGTTTTTTGTATCCACTTCTTTTTCAGAAAGATTTTTATGTAGCGACTTCTGATAGTTCTTTTGATAAATCAAAAATGAATCTACCAAAAGAGTCTGCTCTAAATGACAGATATAGTTTTTTAGTTATAAGACGTTTGATCAATAGAATACGTAATTTGAATTATTCAAAAAAAATTATTCATACATCAGTTTCTGATAAATCTATTTGCTCAAAACTAGATTGTTATCTACTGAAAGCATTTAATATGGTTTTAGAAACTTTTTTATTAATACAATCAGAACGAACAAAAAAAATAGTTAACTGGAAAAGTTATAAATCAATTTTTTCAACCTGCTCGTTCGCAGAAGAAAAATTGATTTACGCAAATCAGATACTAGATCTTAAAATACCCCTTTTTATTCATCCAGAATCTTTTATTCGAATTCTTCGTCAACAAATAAAAGATGCTTCTTTTTTACATTTAACAAGATTTATTGCACATGAATATAAAGAAAGAGCTAAAAATGAAAAATTTATTTATTCTTTTAGTAAAAGAAAAAGATTCGTCATTTTTTCTTGGAATTTCTTTTATATTTTTGAATTAGAATTTTTATTCGCTTCCCTTTTGACTAGGTTTTTAAATAAATTAATTCTATCCAATCTATTTGATCACATTAATTTATTAGAGAAAATCAGTAATAATAAAAAAAGTCAGGTTCTTTTATCAGAAAAAAGGATCTATAACAAAAACTACTGTATTCATTTTTTACGGTATAAAAATCGTTTTATTATTGTTTCAGAAGGCTTTTATTTTCATTATACAAACTGGATATATTATATATTGAATATGTGGCAGTATTATACGCATTTATGGATTGAACCTTTCCGGTTCTCAACAAAGCAATTTAAAAAAACTAGTTTTTTTTTTCTGGGTTATAAATTTGGTAGAGAATCCAAATTACTAACAGTTCGCTCTATTTCACTTGATAGATCACCTACAATTTATTCATTGATTAAAAAAATTCAATTGAACATACAAATTGTATCTCCGATAGAATTTCTAACAAAAGAGGGGTTTTGTGATATTTCAGGTTATCCTATTAGTAGATCGACTTGGACTACATCTACAGATGATGAAATTTTATTGAAATTTAATAAAATTTGGAAAAGCTTTTATTTTTATTATGGGGGTTTGCGAAAAAAAGACATTTTATATAGAATTAAATATATACTCCGATTTTCCTGTGCAAAAACATTAGCTCGTAAACATAAAAGTACGACACGAATTATTTGGAAAAAAATTGTTTCTGATGTGTCATCCTCCTTGGGAAGAAAGAAAACTTTTACTTTATTTTATTCCAAGGATCCAATGGATAAAAAACGATTTTGGTCCTCAGATATTACAAAAGTGATTTCTTGATCAAAACTAAGTTTGATTTAAAGTTAGTCTTTTTGCTTTCTTTTAGGGACAATATATGAGTTTATCAATCGACATAGTACTAGAAAGCTACTCTTAAAAAAGAAAAAAAAAAAAAGGATTCTAGGATTAGTTTCTATATGTTTATATTCTAAATATACACAGAGAAAGCCGTGTGCTATGAAAATAGCAAGTACGGTTTGGGAAGAGATTTTGTCAGTCCAACTAATTAGGGAAAGAAAAAATCCACTTTCATCCGACAAGTTCCGGGTTCGAGCCCCGGGCAACCCAATATGAAAAAAATTCAGACAAGTTCCAAGTAGTTTTCAACTTCAATTTAATAATTTAATTTTGGTATAAAAAAACAAAAAAAGTTTGATTTTTTTTCTTTAGTCGTAAGGTTGACAACAAGCTTTGGCTTGTGCTATAATAAAAGTAACAAGCCTATTTTAAGCTTGGGAAATTCATAAATTCTACAAAAAAACCAAAATTATCATGACCGCAATTTTAGAAAGACGCGAAAGCGCAAGCTTATGGGGTCGTTTCTGCGATTGGATTACCAGCACTGAAAACCGTCTTTACATAGGTTGGTTTGGTGTTTTGATGATCCCTACCCTATTAACGGCAACCTCTGTATTTATCATTGCCTTCATCGCAGCTCCTCCAGTAGATATTGATGGTATTCGTGAACCTGTTTCTGGTTCGCTTATTTACGGAAACAACATTATTTCCGGTGCTATTATTCCTACTTCTGCTGCTATTGGTCTTCACTTTTATCCTATTTGGGAAGCAGCTTCTGTTGATGAATGGCTATACAATGGTGGTCCTTACGAATTAATCGTTCTTCACTTTTTACTTGGTGTAGCTTGCTACATGGGTCGTGAGTGGGAACTTAGTTTCCGTTTAGGTATGCGTCCTTGGATTGCTGTTGCATATTCAGCTCCTGTTGCAGCTGCTACTGCAGTTTTCTTGATCTATCCTATTGGTCAAGGAAGCTTTTCTGACGGGATGCCTCTTGGTATTTCCGGTACTTTCAACTTCATGATTGTTTTCCAAGCTGAACACAACATTCTTATGCACCCCTTTCATATGTTAGGTGTAGCTGGTGTATTTGGTGGCTCTCTATTCAGTGCTATGCATGGTTCCTTGGTAACTTCTAGTTTGATCAGAGAAACTACCGAAAATGAATCTGCTAATGCAGGTTACAAGTTTGGTCAAGAAGAAGAAACTTACAATATCGTAGCAGCTCATGGCTATTTTGGTCGATTGATTTTCCAATATGCTAGTTTCAATAACTCCCGTTCTTTACACTTCTTCCTAGCTGCTTGGCCTGTTGTAGGTATCTGGTTTACTGCACTAGGTATCAGTACAATGGCATTCAACCTTAATGGTTTTAATTTCAACCAATCTGTTGTTGACAGTCAGGGTCGTGTAATTAATACTTGGGCTGACATTATCAACCGTGCTAACCTAGGTATGGAAGTTATGCATGAACGTAATGCTCACAACTTCCCGTTAGATTTAGCTTCTGTTGAAGCTCCTTCTATAAATGGATAATCTTTGGATACAATAGATTTTTAATTTAAGCAAAGGCCGAATGTTACTACATATTCGGCCTTTGCTTAAAAAAAAAAAAGAATCAAGTTTAAATAAAAGATAAAAAAAAAAGCCCTTTAAAACAGGGCGGACGTAGCCAAGTGGATTAAGGCAATGGTTTGTGGATCCATCATTCGCGGGTTCAATTCCCGTCGTTCGCCTATTATAATACTTTTTATTTTTAATTTTTTTTTTTTCCTTAATTCAAATGACTTTTCAATTACGTAATCTCTAGGAGTTCACAACTATTCTTTACAAAACCAAGAATACAAAGTAGATTTTCAATTTTCTATTTTCAAGGGTGGGTTTGTTGAACAACCGAAAAAAAAAGACTTGTCAAATTAGCTGCTGATAATATATACTAGATTGAAGATACATTTTACTTTAGTTGAACATGAACCACCTAAAATAAAAAATAAAATGATATATAATATATATGAAGATCATTCTTATTAACTTTCTATATATGTTTAAATATAGAAATTTTTTAGTAAAAAAAAATATAAGGTAAATAGTATTCTGATTTTGAAGTTGTGAAAAAAGATATATATAAATTGATAAGTAAATAAAATTCTATTAAAAAATAGATAGAAAATTTTAAAAGATCATTAACTTTTTAGAGAGGATTTTCATATATGGATAGAAAATCACGAGATGATGTCGAATTTGATGATATTAAAAATGTGGAGTTGTTTGAGTTAGAACAACTAATACAAGAAAAAACAACAAATTCAAAACTCCCAGCCGATTTTAAATCTGGTTATCGAGTGTTACATATTGAAGAAATAAATAATCATCATTTTTTTGTGAGTTGGTGGAAGGGTTTCAGTGTTATAAGATTATTAATTGGAATTTTTTCTAATTTTGAGTCTATTACTAAATTATTAGATTTTCAAGTTCTGAATTCACTTATTATACGTGACTTGTCTCGATCTAAAATTCGATCTAAATCTGTTGTTTTTTTTGACTATTCAGTAATAGCTGCTGTATTCTTTTTTGTTTTATGCGTAAGCAGTAAAAATTTTGTCAAACATAAAAATCTAGATTTGAGAGAAATTGTTAATACGTTTTACATAAAAGAAAAAGGAGATTTTGTTAATAGAGGTTTTTTTTCTACTGAAAAAAAGCATCCTTTTTCGTTTATTTCACAAACGGACATAAGTAAAAACGATTTAGGAATCTCAAAAAAAGGGATTAAGTTTATTGTAAATGATATTATTTCTAAATCAAACTTTTCAAAAAAAGAAATACAACAAATTCGTAGAGAATTGAGGACCAAATATAATTGGGATCTCGCATTCTTTTTCGAATTTTATAATTTTTTTATTTTAAAGTCTAGGTATGTTTATTGGAAAAACGATTTCAATTATTATTTATCAATTAATAATAACATAAATTTTCCTCAAAAACAACTTGAAATTTATTTTTATGATACTGTTTTAAGCTTCTGTAAAAAAATATTATTTGATGCTGGAATTACCGTTCCAACAAAACAACCATTATTTCAGGGTAATGTTGGTGATGAGAAAAGGATTTTAAATTATCAGAATCATAGTCATTATGATAATTTAATAAATTGGATCACTAATCTTTCAGAGAAAGACTGGAAGTTTTTTCAAAACTATGTTGAATTTTACATATGGGAATTTTATTCTCATGATGATTCTCTATGGATGAGAGATCAAGAAATTGTAAATCATATAAGAAAAATAATAAAATCTGAATTTTATGAGATAAAAACTGTATTTGAAGACTTTTATTTAAAATATGATGGAGATTTCGATCCCATACAAAATATTTTTTCCAATATTATATATTCCTTCTCAGAATACATACTAAATCGATCTGATGAACAAGAGGAATTTGTAGAAAATCCATCTTATCAACGAGAGGCAGTTTTTGGCACGAATAAATCCGAGATTAAATCTAGTAAATCTAAAAAAGATTCCGTTTATCGACTTTTGCAGGAAAAATTATTAGGAGTAAAAGAATTTCATGAATTAACAGAAGAGGATATTTATAGATTAAATTGGATTAAAAGGTCTAGACAGACTGTTTGTTGGAATTTCCAGATAATAGAGTCAGATACATTTAAATCATTAATCTTAAAAAAATATTCAATTAAAGGTAATTTTTATTCTAATATTGAATTGGATAGAAATAAATTTATAGTTAAGGGATTATTTAATACAGATCAATATTCCTTAATTTCTTATTATAATAAATCGATGTTTGTAGTATCCAGATCAAAAGAACAACAATTCGGTTGTTCTAAAAATTTTCAATTTTCAGATTTTATTCGACTTTTTGAAATTTATAAACAAAAAAGTTTTGTTTCTTCTTCACCGTTAGACCCTTCTGTTTTATTAAATAGTCATAATAGTAATTGGTCCTCAATGAAATATATTTATAATAGTCCAAATTCAACTTTAATGAGTTTATTCTCTGATTATTTATATATTTCTGAAAGTGTATTAACCCAAATAAAGGAACTTAATCTAGCTCTTACTAACCCTGATCGGTTTGCATGGAGTAAAGATTTTTTCTTTACAGCCCGATTAAGACGCCTCTGGGAATTGAAACGTTCAGTGACGCCTATATTTCCAAGTAAACTAAGTTATAAATATTTTATTCGTCTTAATTCAACAAATAGTAACCTAGTTTATGTATATAAGTTCTTATATCGTACTAGTTGGCATAACGGATTGAAAGGTTTAAGAGGTACTATTAATGTTTTATGCAATAAGGTTGAACGATTTATAAAAATACCCGTCAGATCAAAATTAAGATCCACACTCAGATCCAAATATAGTTATTTACAAAATAAAAATAAATTAGTTTTCTCAACTTTAAAATATATTTATTCTTTGTGGAAATTTTTAAATATATTATGTATCGAGAATATCTGTTATTTTTTTTATAAATTCAACAATAACAACACTAAGTTCAACAAAAACTTCAATAGAAAACCATTCAATTTTACTAATTGGCCTAGTCTGATAGCTGATTCTTTAATGGATAAGTCTATTTTAATTTTTGCTAAATATATAATTGAATATTTAGATTTATGCATAATTGATCTAAAAGAATATTTTGACATGGCTTTTTTTGTCTATCAACATTTCATTTATTATCCGTTTTTCTGTTTGATTGTTAATCCAGACTTTTACGATTTCCTAGAGTTTGTCATTGCTGAGGTAAGTGATAATTCACATTTTTTAGACTTGATATCCGATAACCTCGAAAATAATAAATCATTTTTTCGTCTATATGTAGATTTGCAAACAGACAAAAAAAACTATATTGTGCTTAGAGTTAAAGATGAAGTGGTCCAAAATGTAATACAATTTACGTTTACTTCTATAAGATGGGCATTTGATAGTTATTCCGATTGGTTAACAGAACAGGGTTGGTTTTATAAGAATTATCAATGGATGCAAGATCCAAGCCTGTTTCCGCGCCAAGTACGTAAGTTTCTTTTATTAATTTTATATAGTTTGCGTTATCTTGTCATTGATATAATAAAATCATATTTGATATTGTACGATAAGTGTATTTTTACTTATCCAATTGACGCTATGGATTTTTTCTTTTCCGTTGATTTTGCATTACCGCTATCTAATATTGTGGGAATTTTTGAGACTTCGCCTGATGGTTTGTATTTCAGAATTAAAGATCAATATTCTTATACACCCAATACAATAATAAAAACTAGTTTTCCTTCAAACCAGTACTTTTCTGAAGCAGATACAAGGAGGTTGTTCGATTATCTATCTGTTCCAAAATTTGGTTATGACAAAAAATTATTATTTTTTGTTAAAAAGAATAATTTGCAAAATTATAATCCTATCTATGGGGATGTTTTGAATTATATCGATGTTACTTATGATATACGATATCCTTTTCTTACTCTTCCAAAAATTAAATCTTTTTATTTTGAGAAAAGGAATAGTTTTCCTATAACTTCCCAACTAGTTAATAAAATAAATATAAAAAAAATTACGGATACTTATTATCGAACTCTTAATAAACTTTATGAACTTTTTTTATTAAAACAAAATATAACTCAAGTAAGCACATTCACGGATTCGTATGTTGAACATATCTTTCAGATTAGTTCTCGAATCAATGGAGGAATATCAACTTTAAATGATTTTGATTCTGAAATATCAGAGTCCTCATCATTTCTCGAATCAGTTATTTTTCCAAGTGAGGTTACTTTAAATTCATTAACTAATGAACAGCTCGATGTTACTAATAATAATGAAAAAAATTTTATTTTTAATTCAACTTATGAAAAGAATTTAAAAAATTTTTCTTTTCTTTTCAAAAATATTTTTGATAGAGTTGTTGAGTTAGTTGATTTCGAAACACCTAGAAGTCTTAAAATTAATTATTATTCTGTTTTTGAAGAAAAACTACTTGGATTATTCAAACCAAAAGAAGAAAAGGTTTTCTTTTATAAAGGCGATATTATGTCTTCGTTGCTTAGTTTTTATCATAGAAAAAATTATTCGTCAATAAACTTAAAACAATTACTGGAAAATATAAATATATACAAGTCTATTCGGCAAGACCGTGTTTTTATCAAATGGTCTTTTTTTAATAAATATAAGTCTTGGTTTTTTACTTTTGAATGGTGGGAATATTTTTACAGCTTGCTTTTAGAAACAATTCCTGAAATAGTTTTGAACTTCGTTGATAAATTAGAATATCTTTATTGTGATTTTTGTGAATACTTGAATAGTCAATGGAATTTTTTGCTAAATAGACTTTATTTACCGTTGAAATATAGAAAAAAATCTAGAAAATTAGCTGATTCTACTGATAAAGTAATTCATTTTTTAATTGGAATCGAAGGTCTTTTAGTTGAACCTGTGTGTAAAGTGAAAAAAGATAAATATCAAAAATGGGTCGGACTTTCGTTTATTGATAATAGTTATGTTATCTATTTCTCTTTGGGGATTTTTTTTATTCTTTTATATGCAATTAGTCAAGAATATATATTATTTTTGATGGGTTTCGATTTTATGGTTCTCTGGAAACGATTTCAAATCATCAAATATTTAATAGACCCTTTGCGTCTGAAGTATCTTCATAAATTAATGGAATCATCTCCTATTAGAAAGGAAATGATAACTCGAGATTTAGTAAGAGTTTCTATCAAGAATTTTATTACTTTTGGCAATAATATTTCCTTCTACTTGTTCCGAGCAAGAGACATAAATCATTGGATGTTTGTACGAAAAGGTTCTGACAGTTTTCGACAAGATAAAATACTAGTCGTTAAAGCTGTGCTTACAAATAAAAGTATTTCACGTTATGGTTTTTATTTCAATTATAATTCAAATCCATTAAATATTAATGGGCTTCATGAAGGAGCTTTTCGTTATTTAAGGTATTTTGTCGATAGCTGTCGTAGAGATTTTCCAAAAAGTAACAAAAGTTCAATAAAATCTCTTGGAAATGAATTATTTTCTGCTTTTCAAACAACCATTCTTGCCCCAACAAAATTTGACTCTAATTCTGATTTCAATGTTTCGGCGTTTGAATTGGATACGTCATTGCAATTTTCTGACATTCCTTCTAGAAAAATTCTTATGGTAGGACCCATAGAAACTGGAAGAAGCTTTTTGATAAAAGCTATAGCGGCAGATTCCGGATTTCCGTTGATACGGATATCTATGACTGAATTATTAAATGTTAAACCTGATAATGAAAGCTCCACTCCAATTATTATTCTTAAAAAAGCCGTTAATATTTTAAAAATGACTTTTGGTTTGGCAAGGAGACTTTCTCCATGCATTATATGGATTCAGGATATTCATGAATTAAATGTTAATCGTTTTGTTAATAGTTTGGAGAGTGATCCAAAATATTTACTTTGTGAATTAGTTAAGATTCTTACTGATAAAAGTTCCAAATCTCCCACTAAAAATAATATTGTTATTGCACCAACACATACACCTACAAGAATTGATCCGAGTCTTCTTCTTCCAGAAAGATTTCAGCAAGTTATCTATTTACGTGCAGTTAATGTTGTTCAACGTCAGAAAGAATTTCCCGTTTTGTTACGAGTTAAAGGGTTGTCTTTGAAAAATTTCTTGTTCTATTCTGACGAATTCGGTTATCGGACTATGGGTTATAACAAACGTGATTTGTCAGTTCTAGCCAATGAAACTTCAGCAATCAGTATTTCTCGAAACCAACGAAATGTTTGTACGAATACTATCAAATTAGCTTTATTAAAACAAATTCTCGTTGTTACGTATCTTGATGATAAATCACAATTAAATCCAAGTTATGAAATGATTGCTTATCGAATAGGAAAAGCAATTATACAAAAAAGCCTTCTAAACAAATTTCATTTAGATTTTCTAGCCGCAGGTAATCGCTTGTTAAAGAGCAGATTTTCTTTCCTATCCACTTGGTATTTAGAGCCTTCCATTACAGACTCTGTAATAAAAGAGTTAACTTTATTTGCTTATATTTCCGGATGTTTAGCCGGTGTTGCAGCTCGAGATGCTTGGTTTATGTTGGATAATAAACGGGAAGATTTTATTTCTTTAGATCCTAATGTAACAAATGATCTTAGTTTATCTTTTGCTGTTTTGGAAAGTCTTTTATCAGAATTTACAAAATTAGAATTAATTAAAAATCCATTCAGTAAGCGAGGCTTATCTCTTGAGTCACAAGATACTTTGTATATGTTGCAAACTGGGTTTTTTGCCGAATCCACTCTTTTTGGAAGTAAGGGAGGAAATTATACTTCCAAACTATTAGTTCCACTTAGTAGGGTATGGTCTCCCCGAACTTGGCGTATTAGTCATATTCGTAGTAGTATGTATGAATCTATAAGAACATTGTCCGAAAATGATTTTTTAGCAAATCTTATTGATTTTTATCGAGATCAGGATCAACTTCCGGAACAAGACAGTGATTTTACTAGAATTAAAGAGGGTCAAAAGAGGAATTTTAAAAAGCCAAAGTTTTTTGTTTGTCTTTCTTCCCGAAAATCTATGGATGAGGTAGAAGCTAAGAAAATACAAGCCTTAAATGATTATTTAAACAATATTTTATTAAAAGATCAGTTTGAAAAGCTTGGAGTTTCCGATTTGTCAACAGAATATAAAACCCATTATTGTCCATCTAGTCATCCACTTTTTTTTCTAGGAAAACGTTTCTTATGGGATACAGAAAGTTTATTATTTCCAAAGAATAATCTTTTATTTGCGCAAAATGATTTATTTATTACGGAAGAGTTAGTAAGGCAATTTTACGTAATTCGTGGAGTCGCACGAGAAAAGGAGAGGAAACGTTCTAATAAAAAATTGAAAAATATTTTTCTTGCTCGAGGTTTTAGTCGGAATGCAATAACAAACTTAGATATAAATACAGACGAAGAAGATAAATTAGAACAAAAGGAAAAGGAATTGGAAAAAGAACAAGTCTCTATTGAACAAAATTCTTATCTTATAAGAGAAAATGAAATGATGAAAATTAGTCTTCAAACTCCCCTATTATTTAATTCATCTGTTGTTTCTAACATACTTTTTCTAGAGGAGTTTGTAGATCGCTTCTTTATGTTCAATTCTGTAAATCATCAGCAAAGATGGGTTGATGCTAATAATTCATCATCAAAAATTTCTTTAAATTATACTATTTTATTTGAAATTTATCAGTATTTACTTAACTTCTTTTTATCTAACCGTAAATTATTGAATGTTCTTATACAAAAATTGATACAAAATAAATATCTTTTACCGGAGGATATTGAAAAAATTATGTTTTTTATTTTAAATAATTGTTATTTAAAATAAATCTATTTTTATTTTTTTACTCTACTTTATTCCTAGTTATTCCTAGTGAAAATTAGAAATTACTTGTAATTTCTAATTTTCTTATTATTTTTTTTATATTGCCTTGAAGAGGATTCGAACCTCCATGCTTTATAGCACAAGATTTTGAGTCTTACGTGTCTACCATTTCACCATCAAGGCTTGTAATTTTCTTTCAATTGTTAAGAAAATTTATTCTAGATCTTTGATTGGATTTTTAAAAGTACTTTGTATTCAATTTATATAGATTTATATTATAGAATTTACTTTTTTGGCTGCCACTCAAATTGCGAGATCCGGGGTAACACGTTTTGTAGCCTTAGATATAGTTTATTAAATTATTAATTTTTTTTCTATTTTTACAGTTTATTTAAGAAAAAAGCTATGAAAGATTTCATAGCTTTTTTCTTAAATAAACTGTTGATGTTTAGTTTTTAGTCTCAGAAGCTAAAAAATAAAAAGTTATTTTATGTCCATTATGGGATTTTTTGGATAATTTCAATAAAAGGATTTATAAAGATCCCCAAAAAAGTAGCTCCTAAAACACAAATAATGATAGTTATTTCAATTGAATCTTTTGAATCCGTTAGACCTGCGGAACCCTTGTAATCTTTAATATATGTAGTTACTCGTCTATCAAAAAGTACTCTAATTATTTTTAAATAATAATATATTGAAAGAATACTAGTAGTAATTCCTACTGAAACTAAAAAATATAAACCAGATTTCCAGCCAGCCCAAAAAAGATACAGTTTTCCAAAGAAACCCGATAATGGCGGAAGCCCTCCTAAAGATAATAGACATAAAATCAAAGAAAAAGCTAAAAGTGGGTCTTTTCTGTATAATCCTGTATAATCTCTGATATTATCAGTTCCTGTACGCAAACTGACTAAAATTGTACATGCAAAAGTTCCTAAATTCATAAAAATATAGAAAAACATGTAGATGATCATGCTTGCATGCCCATCATTTATTTCTCCAGCAACAATGCCTATGATAATATATCCAATTTGACTAATAGAGGAATATGCAAGCATACGTTTCATACTTTTTTGGGTCGTAGCAATTAAATTTCCCAAAATCATACTCGAAATTGCTAGTATTCCTAATAAGATACGCCATTCATTTGATGAATCGTTTAAAGTAATAGTTAAAATTCGTGTAGCCAAATTCAAGCCAGCTACTTTGGAAGTTACTGATAGAAAAGCAACAACTGGAGTGGGTGAGTTAGAGTCGAATTCAGAAGGATTACTCACTTCTTTCTCTCTTTCAAAACCGTGCATGAAATTAATGTTTCACACGGCTCCTAAGCAGGGAGATCGAAAATAATCTACCTAACTTTTTTCGCGTCTGTATAAGATTTGATTGGTAGCTTTTATTTTTACTAATCATATGTAACTTGTCGAAAAATCCTTTTCAGCTTTCAGCCATCAAATAATTTTTATTTTTCACAAATTATACCTATTTTATAATGTCAAAAAAGAAATGATTTATTTTTTGATTAGGACCAAAAGTTGAGTTTCTTCGTTTTTCATAGCTATTCGACTAATGTTTTAGGGTGACTTTTTGATGACAGTGCTCCGTTTGTTTGCAGTTATAGCTTTTGAAAGAATAAAGATAATGGAGCATCCTTTTTTGGAACAGTCTATTTTCTATTCTGACTATTCCTTTTTTCTTGCTATTTTTTTTATTTTATTTATTTTTTTAAGTGCCACTAATTTAATCTTCGTATAGAAACTACCCTTGATCATTTTTTTTGTAAATTTTTTTAAATTTTAATTCTTTGCTTTACATTACTAAACTCCATGTAGTACAGACATCTTTTATAATCTCTGGTAAAAGTTTTTATTGCATCAGATTAGTATTTTTAATACTCATAATTTTATATAGCCAGAAATTTTTTCTTTTTTTTTTTTATTAGTAATTTTTAATACGAGTCACACTCCTTCATAAACATCGGGAGTCCATTGATGAAAAGGAACCAGAGAGAGCTTGAATCCAATTCCTACAACGATAAAAATTGTTGCTAAAAAAAGAGCTATAGAATCATACATTTGATTATTCAAAAGTCCAGTTGCTATTTGTTGTAATTGAATTTTTCCTCCGGATAAACCATATAATAGAGAGAATCCGTAAACCAATATAGAAGAAGTTGCTCCGCCCATAAGTAAATATTTCATAGTAGCTTCATTTGACCGTATATCTCTTTTTGTATAACTTGCTAAAAGATAGGATGATAAACTTAAACATTCAAGAGCTATAAAAATAGTGAGCAAGTCATTTGCAGAACATAAAAACATACTGCCTAAAGTAGCTGTAAATAAAAAAACCAGAAACTCTGTTATAGGTAGTTTTGCATATTTAATATATTCTAGTGATAATGGAATGCATAAAAATGAGCATATTAGGATAAATAATCTGAATATATTGTTGAAATTATTTATTTGTAAGGTTCCACCAAATGCCAGCATTAAATTTTCATTCCACTCTATAGATATTATTAGTATGGCTAGAGCTAATATTATTAACGAAGTATGAGAGAACAAATACTTTTTCTTTTTAATTGATAATAAATCGACCACTAAAAAGAATATTATACCAAAAATCAGACTGAATTCGGGTAAAATTAAATTCCAATCTGCTAAAAAACTGCTTAATTCTTTCATAATCTTATTTGGGATAATTTTGCAAATAAATAAAACCAAATAAGATTTTTTATAAATCTTATTTGGTTTTATTTATTTTATGTTCTGTTAAGTAGTACCTATTTGATTTTTGTAATTAACGGAAATGCGAAAAGGCTTTATTTGCTTCTGCCATTCGATGAGTCTCTTCTTTCTTACGAACCGCATTACCATTGTTTCTTGCCGCATCCATTATTTCATAACTAAGTTTGGAAGCCATGCTTTTACCTGATCTTTTGTAGCATGCTTGTAATAACCATCGAATAGCCAGTGCTTTTCCTTGAAAAGACTTAATTTCTACTGGTACTTGATAAGTAGAACCACCTATTCGTCTTGCTTTTACTTTAATATTAGGAGTAACTTTTCGTATTGCTTGTCTTAAAACAGAAAGTGGATTTTTATCTGTTTTATGTTTGATATTTATCATTGATTGATAGAGTATTTTATATGCCAATGATTTTTTACCATTTTTTAAAATACGGTTAACTAACATGTTAACCAAGCGATTCCGATAAATTGGATCCGCTTTTCTTGTTTTAATTGCTACCGTTTCTCGATTAACCATTAGATTGAGTCTTTTTTTAATTGAAATTAGTTATTTATTTAGGCTTTTTTACTCCATATTTGGAACGTCCCTGTTTTCGTTCCCGAACTCCCGCAGTATCTAAAGTACCTCGAACAATATGATACCTGACTCCGGGTAAGTCTTTGACTCTTCCTCCTCTTACTAGTACTACTGAATGTTCTTGTAAACTATGTCCAATTCCGGGTATATAAGCTGTAATTTCAAAGCCAGAGGTTAATCTAACTCTAGCAACTTTACGTAGAGCAGAGTTGGGTTTTTTAGGTGTTGTGGTGTAAAAGTCGACACTAAAATAAAATTAGTTGTCTCTTTACAAAACCGTACGTGAGATTTACATTTCATACGGCTTCTCACCCTCATTTTTAATAAATTCAAAAACAAATATATATAGATATATTTGTTTTTATGAATTCCATATCATTTTTTGAAGAAAAAAAAGTTATTTGGTTTCAAGTTATCTCTTACATAAAAACTCTCTT